GAAGATCTAGGATGTGCTACCGTTATGCCATTAGGCTCACCAATTGGATCGGGGCAAGGCTTAAATAATTTAGCAAATATTCAAATTATAATTGAAAATGCTACTGTTCCAGTCGTTGTTGATGCGGGAATTGGCGCACCAAGTGAAGCTACAAAAGCCATGGAATTGGGAGCTGATGCTGTATTATTAAATACGGCAGTTGCTCAAGCGAAAAATCCCAAACAAATGGCACATGCTATGGATTTAGCAGTTAAAGCTGGTCGAGCTGGTTATTTAGCCGGACGTATGGAAAAAAAATATTATGCGAGTGCTAGTTCACCACAGAATAATATTAGCAAATTATTATAATTACAAAATTTTTAAGTAAATAAAAATGTAAATACTTATCAACTAATAAGTATTTACATTTTTTACATTTATTAACCGTTAACTATTTTCAGTTGAAAGATTTTCTAATGGATTTTCTTCTAATTCTGCTTCACCTGCTTTAATTAATTCAGGATCTACATCACTATAGTCAATCTCTACTTGAACATCATTCGTATAATCAACTAATGAACCTTCACGTTTTACTCGTTTTACAACTAAACGTGTTTTTGGATATAATGGTGTCGTTAAACATTGCTGCGCTAATGTATCTTCTAATAAACGCATTACAGCACGACGTAATGGACGTGCACCATAAACCGGATCATAACCCTCTTCAGTTAATAAACTTCTTACAGCAACATCCACCTCTAAAGTAATATCCTTTTCGCGTAAACGTTTTTCTAATGAATTAATCATTAAACCACAAATTTCCCAAATATCATATTTTGTTAAATGGTTGAAAACAATAATTTCATCAATACGGTTTAAGAATTCAGGACGGAAGAATTCTTTTAATTCATCATTTACTAATTCGGTAACGCGTTCAAAAACAGACTCATCTTTAATTGGCTCTGGCGTCGGTTCCCAACCTACACAACCATCTTCATCAATTTTAAATGCTGGTTTATTTTGTTTTGATTTTGGTTTAATACCACTTTCACGTTCGATGATTTTTGCACCTAAATTAGTGGTCATAATAATTAATGTGTTTTTAAAATCAATTACTCGACCTTTTGAATCTGATAAACGACCATCATCTAAAATTTGTAGTAACAAATTGAAAACATCTGGATGTGCTTTTTCTACCTCATCAAATAAAACCACAGAATATGGTTTTGTTCTTACTGCTTCCGTTAATTGACCACCTTCATTATAACCAACATAACCTGGAGGTGAACCAATTAATTTAGCAACAGTATGTTTCTCCATGTATTCTGACATATCAAGTCGAATCATACTATCTTCACTGCTGAACATGTACTCAGAAAGAGATTTTGTTAATTCAGTTTTCCCTACCCCAGTTGGGCCTGCAAAAATGAAACTTGCAATTGGACGATCCGGATTTCGTAAACCTACTCGTGCTCGACGAATTGCTTTTGATACAGAAACAATTGCATGATGTTGTCCAATAAGACGTTCATGTAATGTGTCTTCCATTTTTAATAAACGTTTTGATTCTGAATCGGAAATTTTAGTTACAGGTACCCCAGTCCAACCAGCAATTACCGCAGCAACATCATTTTCAAGAACAGTATCTACTTCTTTACGAGTTAAACCTAATGCCTCATTTGTTAAAGCAGCTTGTTTCATAATTGTGATGTGAGTACGAACTTCCATCTCATGATCAACTAGTTGCTTCGCGATATCGAAATCATGTTCTTTGATACTTTCTTCTTTATCTCGTAAAGTATCTTGTAATTCTTTCAATAATCGTTTCATACCTAAAGGTAATCGACGGTTTTCTAATCGAACTCGTGAACCAGCTTCATCCAATACATCAATCGCTTTATCTGGTAAGAATCGATCTGCAACAAATTTGTCAGCTAAAATTGCTGCCTGTTCTACAGCTTTATCGTGATACGTTAAAGTATGGTGTTGCTCAAATTTTGAACGTAATCCACGTAAAATATCAATTGTTACAGCTACACTCGGTTCATCTACTTGAACAGGTTGGAATCGACGTTCTAATGCAGGATCACGTTCAATGTATTTACGATATTCATCGATTGTTGTTGCTCCAATACAACGGAATTTACCACGTGCTAATGCTGGTTTTAAAATATTGGCAGCATCCACAGCACCTTCAGCAGCACCAGCACCAACTAATGTGTGAATTTCATCAATAACAAGGATAACAGCCGCATCGTTTTGTGCTTCTTCTACAATACGTTTTAAACGCTCTTCAAACTCACCACGATATTTAGTACCAGCTAAAATTGAACCTAAATCTAAAGCCATAATTAATTGACCATCTAAGAAATCAGGAGCTTTTTCTGTTAAAATTAATTGTGCTAATCCTTCAGCAACAGCAGTTTTACCAACACCAGGTTCACCAATTAATACTGGATTATTTTTTCCTCGACGAGCTAAAACTTTAATTACTTCGTGAATTTCTTGATCTCGGCCAATAACAGGATCTAATTTTCCTTCTACGGCTTCTTTTGAAATATTCTCAGAATATTCATCTAATGTAGGTGTTTGACTACCTTTCTTTTCACGTTCCAATAAGAATTTTTCTGCCTGTGTTAACGGACGTAAAATTTCTTCTTGATTTTCTTCAATATATGCAAGAATTAAATTTCGTAATTTAGGAATATCAACTTTTAATTTATCTAATGTTCGCATTGCGACACCATCTGATTCACCAATTAAAGCTAATAAAATATGTTCTGTTCCAACAAAATTTTGTCCAAGGTCTTTACCTTCATGAACAGCCATCTCTAAAACTCGTTTTGCTCGTGGGGTAAAAGGAATTTCTGAAGCAACAAAACCTGTACCACGACCAATATATGATTCAATTTCACGTCGAGCTTTTTTTAAAGTAACTTTCATTTTCTTTAATGCTCGTGCACCAATACCGTGACGTTGACCAATAACCCCTAATAATAATTGTTCTGTTCCAACAAAATTATGTCCCATACGTCGGGCTTCCTCTTGTGATAACATAATTACTTTAATGGCACCTTCCGTAAATTTTTCAAACATTTAACCTGGCTCCTTATTTGATTTTTTGACTTTTTCGAGTCTTTCTTTACTTTTTAAAAGCTTTTATTCTAAATACGCCCTAAACTAAATATACTAATTACAGCTAATTATTTTGATTATCAATTGCTTGATTTATATTTTAGTATATATTATACTAGATCAAACAGCAATTTGCAATATTAGATTGGCGGTATGGCCAAGTGGTAAGGCAGTGGATTGCAAATCCTCTATCCCCAGTTCGAATCTGGGTGCCGCCTATTATAATTTTTCAATATTGTTGCTTTTTTATTAGATAGGATGTATCATTTAATTAGTATCATAATTTATTAAGGGGATGTGGTGGAATTGGTAGACACGACGGACTTAAAATCCGTTGCCTAGTGATAGTGCGTGGGGGTTCAAGTCCCCCCGTCCCCAAATATCAGGTATTTATATACCTACAAGTGTGTTAAAAATCAAAAATTTGATATGTACTTTTGATTTAGAAATTTTTTGTTGTTAGTTTAAAAAAATTTAAAGAAAAAATAAAATTGTAAATTTAAACATTTTAATAGTATATCAAGATACTATTAAAATGTTTAAAATGAATTATGATAAACAAATTCGGTATAAAATTCCTGGTGGTAAGTCTGATTTTGATAAGATCTCAAACATATTAATACTAGAATCATAAGAGATATCTAAAACACGTTTGTGAACTCGAATTTCAAAATGTTCTCGGGAATCTTTATCTACGTGAGGTGAACGTAAAACACAATAAATTCGTTTATCCGTTGGTAATGAAACCATACTAAACTTATTTACATCATGCGTTTGAATTAATTCAATTAATTTTTTGCATGATGATGTTAACAATTCGTGATTAAAAGATTCTAATCTTACACGAATTTTTTCATTTGTTTTGATTTCCATAAATTTATTTAATTATTTAACAATTTTAGAAACAACACCGGCACCAATTGTTCGACCACCTTCACGGATTGCAAAACGCATACCTTCTTCAATAGCTACTGGGTAAATTAATTCAGCAGTCATTTTAATACGATCACCAGGCATTACCATTTCAGCAGCATTACCTTCATCATCAGTAAATTGTGTGATTGAACCAGTTACGTCTGTTGTACGTACGTAGAATTGTGGACGGTAACCTGTGAAGAATGGAGTGTGACGACCACCTTCATCTACAGTTAATACATATACTTCTGATTCGAAGCTTGTGTGTGGTGTGATTGTACCAGGTTGTGATAATACCATACCACGTTCAATATCTTCACGAGTAACACCACGTAATAAGATACCTACGTTATCACCAGCAAAACCTTCATCTAATGTTTTTTGGAACATTTCGATACCAGTAATTGTTGTTGTTTGAGTATCAGCTAAACCAACGATTTCAACACTTTCACCTACTTTAACTACACCACGTTCGATACGACCTGTAGCAACAGTACCACGACCTGTAATTGAGAATACATCTTCAATTGCCATTAAGAATGTTTTTTCAGTATCACGTTCAGGTGTTGGGATGTACTCATCTACAGCATCCATTAATGCGTAAATTTTATCAACCCATGGGTTATCACCACGTTTAATAGTTGGATCAGCTGAAATAGCTTCAATTGCTTGTAAAGCAGAACCAGGACAAACTGGAATATCATCACCTGGGAAGTCGTATGCTGATAATAACTCACGAACTTCTAATTCTACTAATTCTAATAATTCTTCATCATCTACTTGATCTTGTTTGTTTAAGAAAACAACAATATCAGGTACACCTACCTGCTTAGATAATAAGATGTGCTCACGTGTTTGTGGCATTGGACCATCTGCTGCAGATACTACTAAAATCGCACCATCCATTTGTGCAGCACCAGTAATCATGTTTTTAACGTAATCAGCGTGACCTGGACAATCTACGTGTGCGTAGTGACGAGTTTCTGTTTGATACTCTACGTGTGCTGTATTAATAGTAATACCACGAGCACGTTCTTCTGGTGCACCATCAATTTCATCATATGCTTTTGCAGTACTATCACCATTTAATGCTAATGTTGCAGTAATAGCAGCAGTTAATGTTGTTTTACCGTGATCAACGTGACCAATTGTACCAATGTTAACATGCGGTTTTGTACGTTCAAATTTTTCGCGTGCCATTCTAGAAATTCCTTTAAAATTTAGTGTTTATAAATCAATATAATGAGAAACGCTTTTAGCGAGAAATATTAGTTAAAAATTAATATCTAAAATGTGCAAAGGCTTTATTAGCATCTGCCATTCTATGTGTTTCTTCTTTCTTTTTAATAGTATTACCGATGTCATTAGCTGTGTCAATAATTTCACTTGCTAATTTAATTGACATACTACGACCTACACGTTGGTGTGCATAAGTAATAATCCAACGTAAAGCTAAATTAGTAGCTCGGAATCCACTAACTTCAATTGGTACTTGATACGTAGAACCACCAATTCGACGAGCTTTTACTTCTACTACAGGACTAGCATTTCGAATAGCACGTTCAAATACAGCAACCGGATCTTCGTTCGTTTTTGCTTTAATAATATCAAAAGCACCGTTTACAATGTTTTGTGCTAAATTTTTCTTTCCTGATTTTAAAATTCTACTCGTTAATAAACTTACAAGATAGCTATTGTAAGTAGAATCTGCTTCTGGAAATCGTTTTTTTGAAATATTTCGACGAGACATAATATCAGATATTGTTTTAAAAATTTAAATTGAATAATGTAATTTTTTAAAATTACATTATTAGGTGTAAAAATAAAAAATAATTATTAATTATTTAGGTTTTTTTGCACCATATTTTGAACGACCTTGAGTACGATCTTTTACACCACCACTATCTAATGCACCACGAACAATATGGTATCTTACACCTGGTAAATCTTTTACACGACCACCACGGATTAATACTACAGAGTGTTCTTGTAAATTATGTCCAATTCCTGGGATGTAAGCAGTAACTTCAAACCCAGAAGTTAAACGAACACGGGCAACTTTACGAATTGCAGAATTTGGTTTTTTTGGTGTTGTTGTATATACACGTGTACAAACACCACGACGTTGTGGGCAATTAACTAATGCCGGAGATTTTGTCTTTTTCTTAATTTGAATTCGTCTTGAACGAACTAATTGTTGAATAGTTGGCATATATCTTAAAAATTGTAGATAAATAAATGTTTATTATTTTGTTGAATTTAAGCCGTATTTTTTCATAAATCGTTCAACACGACCTTCACTATCAATAAGTTCTGATGATGTGTTATAAAATGGATGGTTTGCTAACCAAATATCGACTTGTAATTCTTTTTTTGTTGAACCAACTGTACATAATGGTTTACCATCACATAAAACAGTGGCATTATCAAACCATGTTGGATGAATATCAGCTTTTGGCATATTTTTAAAAGAAATAATATTAACGTTTTGAGTATTGTGGAGCTTTTCGTGCTTTTCGTAAACCGTATTTTTTACGCTCTTTAATTCGTGCATCTCGTGTTAAGAAACCAAATGGCTTTAACGTTACACGGTGTTCAGGGTCCTTTTTGCAAATTAATCTAGCAACACCTAATTGAATAGCATCAGTTTGACCTGTTAAGCCACCACCTTTAACTAATACTATAATATCAAATTGGTTTTCTAAATTTAATTTTTTTAATGGTTCCCAAACTTTATTAATATAAGTTTGGTTATATTGTAAGTATTTATCGCCAGCAACTTTATTAATAATTAAATTTCCTTCTCCAGGAACAAGGAATACTCGAGCGACTGCGCGTTTGCGTTTACCAAGCCCGATGTTTTCTTTTTGTAGTTTTGTAGTCATAAAAATTGTTATAGATTAATTAGTAAAAGTCTCAATATCATCTATTTGAATTGGATTTTGCGCAGCATGTGGATGCGTCGCACCTTGATAAATTTTTAATCGTTTTGATAATTGTTTTTTTGCAAGACCATTTGGCATCATTCCATAAATACATTTCTCAATGATTTGTTGTGGAAGACCATTTACAATTCGTTTTAATGATGAACCTGGACGACCTGGGCGGAATACATGTACCCGTTCAATGTGTCGATCAACAGTTAATGCTTCTGCATTGATTAAGATAACATAATCTCCTGTATCAAATGCAGGGTGATAGTAAGACTTACCTTTTCCAGATAATAATCCAACAATTGAAGAAGAAATACGGCCTAATTGTTTACCTTGACAATCAATTACATACCATTTTTTTCTTGTATAGTCAGATGCTGGAATAAATGTTTCATTCATAAAATATTTATTAATTAAATAAGTAATTATTTTAAAACTATTCCGAGTTTATTTTTCAGAGTAGTGAAAACTTCATCAGCCGATTTTCGACCAAAGTTTTTAAGTTCTTGTAATTTTTCCGGAGAGTATTCTAACAAGTCTCCAATTGTATTAATTTGTGCTCGTTTTAGACAATTATAAGCTCGAACAGATAATTGTAATTCTTCAATTGCAATATTAATATGAGGATTAACTGGTGTTAACGTATTAGAATTTTCTAAGATATCTACATCTTGAGTAAATTTATTTTCCATTAATGAATTAAATAATTCAATAATAAATTTAGATGCCGAAGAAACAGCCTCTTCTGGAGAAATACTTCCATTTGTCCAAATATCTAAGAATAACCGCTCTGTTATTGAATTTGAATTATCATACACATTTTCAATTTTAAAATCTACTTTTTGAATTGGCATGAAAATTGCGTCAATCTGAAGAAAATCTTCAGATTTTTCACAAAATGTTTGACCTGCTAATTTATAACCAGTACCATGTTCAAACTTAAATTCAATTTCAAGAACATTTGACGTCGAAATTGTTGCTATATAATGATTTGGATTTACAATTTCAATATTTGAGGGTAATTGAATTGAATCGGCTGTAATAACGGCAGGACCTTTAACTTTTAAACGTCCAAACGAAACATCATTATTTGTACTCTTAACAACAATACCTTTTAAATTTAATAAAATTTCCAAGATATCTTCACGTACTCCTGGAATTATGGAAAATTCATCCCGAACTCCAGCAATACGAACAGCAGTAATTGTGGTTCCTTCTAAATCACTAAGAAGAACTCTTCTCAAAAGGTTACCAATTGTTATACCCTGTCCTGGACGTAAAGAATTTATTAAAAATTGCCCATACATTGAGCCAGATTCAATTTTCTCTGATTTCAAACATTTAATATATAAATTATTCAGAGTCATAGTTTAAACTCATTCGAGGATTCTTAGAAATATAAATTTTTAAACTCTTCGACGTTTTGGCGGTCGACAACCGTTATGAGGAACTGGAGTAATATCGTGAATTGAAAGAATATCAAAGCCTGCACCTTCAATTGCTCGAATTGCAGTTTCACGACCAGAACCTTGGCCTTTAATTAGAATTTCAACATTCTTCATGCCAGTTCCAAGAGCTTCTAATGCAGCTTTTTCTGCAGCTGTTTGAGCGGCAAATGGTGTTCCTTTTCGTGCACCTTTAAATCCTGAACTTCCAGCCGAAGCCCACGAAATTGTATCACCAGCTAAATTTGTAATTGTTACAATTGTGTTATTAAAGGTTGATTGAATATGAACCACACCAGTCACTAAATTGTTTTTATCTTTTTTAAAGGCTGTTTTACGAATTTTTTGTGCCATATTAAGTAAAATTTTAAATTATGATAACTTTCTTAAAAAAGGAAATTATTTTTTCTTTCCTGTTACTGTTTTCTTAGCACCTCGACGTGATCGAGCGTTTGTTCTCGTACGTTGACCACGAACAGGTAAACTATTTCGATGTCTTTTTCCTCGATGACAATTAATTTCATTTAATCGTTTAATATTTAAGCCATTGAAACGTCGTAAATCACCTTCTAGTATTAGATCACTTTGTTCTAATACTTTACGTAATTGTACAGTTTCCTCAGTTGTTAAATCATTTGTTCGAGTTTCTGGACTAATATTTGCTGATTCAATAATTTGTTTTGCCGTATTTATACCAATACCATGAATATAAGTTAATGCATATGCAATTCTTTTATTTCTTGGTAAATCTACACCTACTAATCTTACCACTTTGTTAACTCCTTAAAATTATTAACCTTGACGTTGTTTGTGTTTTGGATTTTCACAAATTACCATAATTTTTCCATGTCGTTTAATTACACGACATTTATCACACATCTTTTTTACTGAAGGACGAACTTTCATTTTAATTTTTATAATAATTATTTTTTTTACAGAATTTAATCAAACATATCATTATAAATATTTGATAGAATAATACTTCGAATTTCTCTTGATAATTCAAGGATTACCCCAACTAAAATTAATAATGATGTAGTTCCTAAACCATTAAAACTTGATCCTGGAACTATAGTTTCAACTAAATTTGGTAACGTAGCAAGAATTGATAACATAATTGCGCCCAAATATGTTACACGTTGCATTACTTTTTTTAAATAAAAAGTTGTTTCAACTCCTGGTCGTATTCCTGGAATTGAAACAGCCATTTTTTGTAAGTCATTCGAAATATCTTTAGGATTTAATACGATTGTTGAGTAGAATGAACTAAACAAAAGTATTAGAGTAAAGTAACTAATCCAGTAAAGAATTTTTGATGATTGAAGAAACGCAGGTAGGGTTAAAAATGGTAATAACCCCATATTACTTATATAATTAGGAATAACTAGAACTGCCGTCGTTAAAATAATCGGCATTACACCTGCTTGATTAAATCGCAACGGAATATAATTATTTTCAATTATTGAAGATGTTGAGAAAGAATCACTTGTTTTAGTTAACTGTTTTGACGATATTAAAGGAACTACTCTTGTACCTTCCTGTAACAAAACAATTCCATAAATTGCAATAAAAAGTAACAGAGCAATCAAACCCCAAGAAAAAACTGAGATGTTTTCACTTGCTTTTACGAATAAGTTTTTCCCAAAATTTGGTAAATTCGAAACAATATTAGTATAGATTAATAATGATGCTCCGTTACCAAGACCATATTCAGTAATAATTTCACTTAACCATAATACAATCATGGCTCCGGTTGTTAACCAAAGAACGATTTGTCCCGCTAAATAAATATCCCAATCAAATAAAGCTTTTTTTAAATAAAAAGCAATACTAAAACTTTGAATTAATGCCCAACCAAGTGTAATTACTCGAGTCAATTTTGTAATTGTTCGACGACCTTCTCCTCCACCTTCTTTTTGTAATTTTGAAAGGCTTGGAAAAATACTCAGTAATAATTGCATCAAAATTGAAGCATTAATATAAGGAAATATATTTAGAGTAAAGATTCCAATTACGAAAGTTTCGTTTCCTGCAAACGTACTTACTAAACTTTTTGTCATTGAATGACGTTCAAGATAAAAAGCTAAATGATTATGGTTTATTCCTGGAACTGGTAAAAAAGTTCCAATTCGAATAAAAACTAATATTCCTAAACTTAATAGCAGACGATTTAAAAGAATATTTTTATCATTAGTTTGTTTAATCATACTTTAATATTTAAGTATTAATATTAAGTAGGTAATCTTAATTTACATTAAGGTCACGTTTTTTTGCCACTTGTGATTTTGTTGTTAAATTTGATAAGGCACAAATAGAAGCGCGTGCATTATTTAATAAATTATCAGATCCTAATTGTTTGGCAATCACATTTTTAATACCAGCAACTTCTAATACTGTTCGAACAGAACCACCAGCAATTACACCAGAACCTTCAATTGATGGACGCATGATAATTTTACAGGCACCAAAATTACCTGCAACACGATGAGGAATACTTAATGATTTTGTAATTGGAATCTTGATTAAGTTTTTACGACCATCTGTTTTCGCTTTTTTAAAAGCGTTCACAACATCATCTGCTTTTGCTACACCAACTCCTACTTGACCATTTTCATCACCAATAACAACAATTGCTCGGAAACTTAATTTCTTTCCACCTTTTGTTACTTTTGATACACGGCTAATTTTGATTAAACGTTCCACAAATTTTGGTTCGTTTCTAGTGTCAACTCGTCGTGTATTTTTTTTAAACTTATTAACTTGTTTTAAATCGGTACTCATAAAATTTATTAATTTTCAGATTGGTTATTAAAATTGAAGACCACCTGCTCGGGCACCATCAGCTAATGCTTTAATTCGTCCGTGATAAAGATACGGGCCTCGATCAAATACAATTTTTGTAATGTTCTTTTTTAAACTAAGCGCAGCTAATTTTTGACCCATCAAGTGTGAAGCTTCACATGTTCGGCCATTTTTACTTTCAAGTAAAATATCACGATCTAAAGTTGAACAAGAAACAAGAGTTTTTGATGTACTATCGTCAATAATTTGAGCGTAAATATTTTCATTTGATCGATAAACAGATAAACGTGGGCGCTCTTGTGTTCCTTTTACTAAACCTCGTAAACTTTCACGTTTTAAACGTTTAAATTTTTGAGGTTTTAACTTTTTATTTTTATTTTTGAGTTTTAATAAAACTCGTTTTGATAATTTCATAAATGAATTTAATGTTAAAGTTAATTGTTTTAAAATATGTGTAAGATAAAAACGCTTTTTATTTACCAGATTTACCAGCTTTACGTTTTACAATTTCTCCCTCATAAATAATACCTTTACCTTTATACGGTTCTGGCGGACGCCAAGCACGAATTTGTGCTGCAAATAAACCTAATTGTTCTTTATCACATGATTTAATGTTAATATCTACATTTTTTGTTACTGCAATTGAAATTCCTTCAGGAATTTCCATTTCAACAGGATGGCTGTAACCTAAATTTAATACAATTGATTTACCTTGAACAGCTGCTCGATAACCAACACCTTTCAATGTTAAATTTAATTGGAATTGTTCTGAGACACCAATAACCATGTTATTAACTAATGTACGATATAAACCATGTAAAGCACGAGCTTGACGTGTTTGATTTTGTAGACTCACAATTAAGCGACCATCAGTCTGTTCAATACTTAATGAATCTGGAAGTTGGTTTTGTAATGTACCAAATTTTCCTTTTACTGTAACATCTAATCCATTACAAGTAACATCAACACCTGATGGTATACTAATTGGTAATTTTCCGATACGTGACATTTTTTTTAATTACTCCGATTACCAAATATAACATAAAACTTCACCACCAATACCAACTTCTTTAGCTTTGAAATTTGTCATAACACCTTTTGGTGTTGACATAATTGCAATGCCTAAGTCATCTAATACTTTTGGTAGTTCTTTTGAATTAGCATAAACTCGTAAACCTGGTTTACTTACACGTTCAAGGTTAGCAATAACTGGCTCACGTAATCTTCCTTTATATTTTAAAGAAATTAATAAGTATGCATATGGAGTTTCATTGTACACTTCAAAGTTTTCAATGAAACCTTCTTCTTTTAAAATCGTTGCAATGGCTTTTGACATTTTTGTACTTGGAACTTGTACAATTTGATGTTTAACCATATTTGCATTTCTAATACGCGTTAGCATATCCGAAATTGTATCTGTTACCACAGTTCTCTCCTTATTTTTTCAAGTGTTTGTTATTCTTGAGACCAGCGTTTACGACGTAAATGTTTCTTTTTATCCCACGCTTGATTCACTTCTGCTAAAGAAGCATATTTTTCATAATATCCACAATCATTTAGTGGGAATCGTAAGAATTTTAAAAGAATCATTCCGTTAAGTACTCGGTCAAAAGTACGTGAACGAGTTTTTGGATTTGAAGATGAAAAAACTAATGTAATACTAAAACCTTGAGTTTGATCAACATCTTCATAATCAATTTCTGGGAAAATTAATTGCTCTTTTAAACCTAATGTATAGTTACCAGCTTTATCAAAACTTCGAACTGATAAACCACGGAAATCTCTGATTTGAGCAAATGTAAAGAAGATAAGCTTTGTTAAGAAAGCATACATTTTTTCACCACGTAAGGTTACTGTTAAACCTAGTTCCATTTCTTCACGAATTTTAAAGCCTGCAATTGCTTTTTTCGCTCTTGTAATTAATGGTTTTTGACCCGTGATTGCTGTAAATTCTTGAATACTTTTTTTCAAGATATTCGTGTTTTGTGCTGCTAATCCTAAACCTCGATTGATTTGAATTTTTTCTAATTTTGGAATTGTGTGAACATTTCTAAAAAGATCAGGATTATTCTTTCTTAAAACACCTCGAATTCCTTCAGTATATTCTTTTTTAATATCTGTAAGTAAATTATGGATTTCAGCGACTTCTTCTAATGAATTTGGATTACGCATATTTTTAAGACTCTGTTACATTTAATTTTACATTTGAATGATGAATAGGAGCTTCAATTTGTTTGATTTCACCTACTTCATTATCTGTATTAGGCTTAATATGTTTAAATTTATAATTAATTCCTTTTACAAGAATTTTTCCCGTATTACGGTAAATTTTAATTACTTCGCCTGTTTTGTTTTTATCAAACCCTGAGATTACTTTTACATTATCACCGAGTTTAACATGCATTTTTTGTTGTTTTACCATTTATAAAACCTCCGGTGCTAATGAAACAATTTTCGAGAAATTTTTATCACGGATTTCACGTGCAACAGGTCCGAAAACTCGTGTACCACGAGGATTGTTATCTAGATTAACAATAACTGCTGCATTATCATCAAAACGAATATACATACCATCTTGACGACGAATAGACTTCGAAGTTCGTACAACAATAGCTCTTACAATATCAGATCGTTTAATAGGCATATTTGGAATAGCTTCTTTAACTACACCAATAATTGTATCACCAATCTTTGCATATTTTCGATTTCCACCTAAAACTCGAATACACATAATTTTTCGAGCACCGGTATTATCGGCCACTGTTAACATAGTTTGTGGATAGATCATAAAAATTTAATTTTAATTAATTAACGATGATTTTGAAAGAATCTTGGTTAATGTCCAACGTTTTCTTTTACTTAACGGACGAGTTTCTTGAACTAAAACTTCGTCTCCAATATTAGATTGCTCTGTTTCATCATGAGCTAAGTATCTTTTTGTTTTTACCATTGTTTTTGCATAAATTGGATGCGGGAAACGACTTTCCACTTGTACAACAATAGTTTTATCCATTTTATTACTAACAACAATTCCAACTTTTTCTTTTACTGGCATTAAAACTCCTTTTATATTTGTTTAGCTTTATCTAAAAACTTCCAGTTAAATTTTGTTTTTGAATTAAATTAGCAACCCCATTGTTATCTGATTGCTCTAATGCGTCTAAACGCATAGTTAAAATTGTTTTTAACTGTGCTAATTGACGTTTAGCAAATTTAATTTCATGTGACTTAAAAGGTTGTCGAGTAGCTTTTTTGAATTTTAAATTGAATAATTCTTTTTCTGTTTTCAGAATCGCATCAGAAATTTCAGTGTTTGAAAGTTCTTTAATATCATTAAATTGAGGTAAACTCATAGGTTAGTCGATATTTGTTCTAATAATAAATTTTGTTTTTATTGGTAATTTATATGCAGCTAAATTAAAAGCGCCTCGAGCAACTTCTTCTGGAACTGAAGCAATCTCAAATAAGATTGTTCCGGGTTTAACAGTTGCTACCCAATAATCTACGGCACCCTTACCTGAACCCATTCGTGATTCAGCTGCTCGTGCAGTAACGGTTTTATCTGGAAAAATACGAATCCATAATGATGCACCACGCTTTGTGTAACGAGTAATTGTACGACGTGCAGCCTCAATTTGACGTGATGTAATCCATGTTGGCTCTAAAGCCTGTAAACCGTATTCACCAAATGAAACTTCATTTCCTCGTGTTGCTTTTCCACGCATACGACCACGATGATACTTTCTATATTTTGTTCTTTTTGGACTTAACATAATAAATTAAATTTATAAGAGATATATTTTATATGTCTATTTAGCTAAAATTTCATTTTTGAATAGCCAAACTTTCACACCTAATACGCCATAAATTGTATTCGCTTCTTTAGCGCAATAATCAATATCAGCACGTAAAGTTTGTAATGGAACTCGACCTTCTCGAATCCACTCGCTTCGCGCAATTTCCGCACCATTTAATCGGCCCGAAACTTGAATTTTAATACCACTTACATTATCTTCATGTGCGGCTTGAAGTGCTTCACGAATTGCTCGTCGGAAAGCTACTCGATCTTCTAATTGTTTAACAACTAAATCACCAATTAATGAAGCGTTTAAATTAACTTTTTCAACTTCAATAATGTTAATAGTAATTTGACGGTTGTTTGGTAGAAGTTTTTTAATGTTTTTTAATAGATTTTCAATACCTAAACCATTTTCACCAACTAATGCTCCAGGACGACCAGTTTCAATATTTAATTGAATTTGATCACCTAAACCGTTACGGTTAATTTTAATATCTGAAATACTAGCAGCTTTTGCTAATTTATTTAAATAAGTTCGGATTTGATCATCTTCCTCTAATAAATTAGCGTATTGATTAAAGTTTGCATACCAGGCAGATCTATGCTCTTGTGTAATTCCTAATCGGAATCCTAATGGATGTGTTTTTTGTCCCACCGAAATAATCCTTTCAATTTAAATAGAATTTATAAAATTACTTAAGTTGCTTCTTTTACAACAATTGTAATATGACACGTTGGTTTTAAAATTTTAAACGCACGACCTTGTGCACGTGGTCGGATACGTTTTAATTTTGGACCTTCGTTAGCATAAACTTCATCAATAATTAATTTTTTTTTGTCTAAATCATAATTATTTTTTGCATTTGCTGCTACTGAATGTACAATTTGCCAAACTGGCCCACCTGCATCATATGGTAAGAATTCTAATATCATTAGTGCTTCTTGATATGAACGTCCACGAATTTGGTCTAAAACTCGACGAACTTTATGAGGTGACATTCGAATATATTTTGCGACCGCTTTTACTGATTGAGCGTTAGACATAAACGATTTTTTTTAATTTTTCTTTTTGCTTATCTTTTAATTTTATGAATAATTTCGAAATCTATTTAGCTTAAGTTAATATACTCTAACTCTCCAAAACATTCTGTTTTGATGTTTTTAATATTATTACCAAATGCTTTCCAGTTTTTTCGGAACTGGTTTCACTTGATAAGCTAATTTAATAGTCAAAGAATTTGAAACTTTAAATGATTCCGAAGTATCATTAACAAATCTATTGCATTTTGATATTTCATTTATGGTTATATCATAGATATAAATATCAAAAAAATTTACATACAAATTATTATGAAGAAAAATAGCGCTTGAATTTAATATCTGTAAGAGATAATCACGTTCCTCTGGATTGGATTTTAAAAGATAGAAGAGATCATCAATTACGTAATAATAAAGTTTATATTTAAAACTTTGTAAAATTGTTTTTGCAATCGGTGATAACTTAGTATCACATTTCACATTAAATGTTTTAATATGAAAATTTGGATCTACAATCTTTTGTACCATACAAAAGTTTCCTTAGCGTTTTGTTTTTCTATCGGTTTTAATATGTGTTTTAAATGTACGTGTTGAAACAAATTCTCCTAATTTATGACCAACAAGTTGATCTGAGATAAAAATTGGAACATGCTGCTTACCATTATAAACTGCAATAGTATGTCCTACCATACTTGGTAATATCGTAGAACTACGCGACCAAGTGGTAATAGTATCTTTTTTTCCTGAAGCGTTCATTTTATCAATTTTTTTCAATAAATGATACGCAATGAAAGGGCCTTTTTTTAATGATCTTGGCATCTTACGAATTTTTTGATTAATTATATTTGATTAAAATTTCAATTATGCTCGACGACGAAGAATATAAGCATTACTTGCTTTTTTATTTTTTCGTGTTTTAATACCTAGTGCAGGTTTACCCCAAGGTGTTAATGGACGACTACGACCAATTGGTGCACGACCTTCACCACCACCATGTGGGTGATCACATGGGTTCATTACTGAACCACGAACTGTCGGACGTTTACCTAACCAACGTGTACGACCAGCTTTACCACTTTGAACTAAAAATGCTTCATTGTTACTAACTTCACCAATAGTTGCACAACATTCTTTACGAATTAATCGAACTTCTTTTGATGGTAAACGTAATGTAACGTAATCACCTTCTTTTGCTAAAATTTTTGCTGATGTACCTGCTGAACGAACAATTTGACCACCACGACGTGGAATTAGTTCAATATTATGAATAGAAGTACCTAATGGAATTTCTTCTAGTGGTAACGTGTTACCAATATTTAAAGGTGCACCTGAACCTGAAATAATTTTATCGCCAACACTTAAATTGTTTGGGTGTAAAATATAACGTTTTTCACCATCTGCATAATTTACTAATGCAATTCGAGCATTACGGTTTGGATCATATTCAATTGATGCTACAGTTGCTTCAATATCATATTTATTACGATTAAAATCAATTAGACGATATCTTCTTTTGTGCCCACCACCACGATGACGGATTGTGATAACACCGCGATTGTTTCGTCCTTTTTTACGATGATTTTTTCGAATTAAACTTTTTTCTGGTTTACTAGTAGTAATTTCTGAAAAAGTTAATAATGCTCGGTTACGTGTACCTGGTGTGTATGATTTATAAAGACGAATGCTCATAAACTTAATTAATTTCGATTATATAACTGTTAATTTTCGGCAAATAAGTTTATTGTATCACCATCTGCTAAAGTTACAATTGCTTTTTTATATTGCGATTTCCAACCGATATATTTACCAACACGTTTTTTCTTACGTGGAAGTTGACAAGTATTTACTTTTGTTACTTTTACATCAAATAAATACTCAATGGCTGCTTTAATTGTAATTTTATCAGACGAAGGATTTACAATGAAACTATATTGATTATTTTCTAAAAGTCTTGTAGCTTTATCGGTAATGATAGGATATTTAATAATATCATTACTACTAAGATTAAAATATGAAGAATCAACCACAATAAGTCTCCTTTATCTCATTTACTGCTAATGGAGTTAATAAAATTTGCTTAGCTTTTAAAATACTTAAAGTATTTAAATTTGAAGCAGAAATTAACTCTACATTTTTCATATTTCTAATTGATAATTTTAATGCTGGTGTTTTTTTAGCAACAACAACTAAAACTTTTTGATTTAAATCAACACCACAGTTTTTACAGATGTTGAAGAATGTTTTTGTTTTTGCTGACTCAATTGCATTTTCTAAATTTTCAATAACAGAAATGTTATTTCGTTTATTATATAATAAAGTTTGTAATGCTAATTTACGCTCTTTTTTATTTAATTTTAATACTGTTTGTTTCGGTTTAGGTCCGAAAATAACACCACCACCTCTCCATAATGGTGAACGGTTTGAACCCGCACGTGCTCGACCAGTACCTTTTTGACGCCAAGGCTTACGACCACCACCACGAACTTCACTTCGTGTTTTTGTTGAAACCGTACCTTGTTTTTTTGAAATTTGTTGTCTTAAAACATCTTTATGGATCAAATAGTTACCTGATTTTTCAAGAACATTTAATTCCAATTTATGGTCGTCATTTAGGACTTGTCCATTTATATCTAAAGAATTATATTTAATAAATTTTTGAACAGTCATACGTTATTTTTTATATAATCGTTTTTTGCTAATAAAAATTCAATTATTCTGATGCTGCAATACTTAATAAGTTACCGGGTTTGCCTGGAACAGAACCTTTTACTACTAAAATATTCTCATCACTATTAACTTGAATAATTTTTAATTTTTTAATATGTGTAATTTTATTTCCTAACTGACCTGCCATTTTTTTACCAGGTAATACACGGCCAGGATCAGTACCCATACCAATAGAACCTGGAGCTCTATGGTTTTTTGAACCATGAGTCATTGGACCTCGTGAGAAACTGTGTCGTTTTTGAAGACCAGAAAATCCTTTACCTGTACTTTTACCTGTAATATTAATAAGCTGTCCACTAGCAAACGATTCAACGTTTAAAATTTGTCCAACTGTAAATTCTTCAGGATTTTCAACACGAAATTCTTTTAAATATTTTAAAGGTTGAATGTTTGATTTTTGTAAATGACCTAATTCAGGTTGTGTCAAATATTTACTTGGAACTGCTCCATATCCGACTTGAATTGCATTATAACCATCAGTCAAAACTGTTTTGATTTGTGTAATAACACATGGACCAATTTTTAAGATTGTTACAGGAATAATATTTCCTGATTCATCAAAAATTTGAGTCATGCCAATTTTATTACCTAATAAGCCTAAAGCCACAATTTTTCTCCAAAAAATAGATTATATATTAACATTTTTATAAAAACAAAAATAATTAATTGTAAATTAATTAAAAAATAAATAAAACAAATTTAATTGTTAAATTACTTGTAATAATTTAAAAAATTTTCCTAAATTTGTCTATATAAGATAAATATACACTTTTATTAAAAACATTACGGACCTAATACTTTTCTTTACCTAAATCGATTTACTATAAATACAAATATATAAATTTAATAAATTCAATAAATATTATGGCAAAAGTTGTAGGTATTGATTTAGGTACAACAAACTCAGTAGTAGCTGCAATTGAAGGTGGTCAACCTAATGTTATTCCAAATGCAGAAGGTTTACGAACAACACCTTCTATCGTAGCTTATACAAAAAAACAAGAATTATTAGTTGGACAAATTGCAAAACGTCAAGCAGTTATTAATCCGGAAAATACATTCTTTTCAGTAAAACGTTTCATTGGTTCTAAAGAAAATGAAATTTCTGAAGGTGCAAAACAATTACCATATAAAGTTTCAAAAGATAATAATGGTAACATTAAAATTAAATGTTCATCTTTAGATAAAGAATTTAGTCCTGAAGAAATTTCGGCTCAAGTATTACGAAAATTAATTAATGATGCAAGCACATATCTTGGTCAAGAAGTAACACAAGCAGTTATTACAGTGCCAGCATATTTTAATGACTCTCAACGTCAAGCAACAATGGATGCTGGTAAAATTGCGGGTATCGAAGTATTACGAATTATTAATGAACCTACAGCAGCTTCATTAGCGTATGGTTTAGATAAAAAACAAAACGAAACAATTTTAGTTTTTGATTTAGGTGGTGGTACTTTTGATGTATCAATTTTAGAAGTTGGTGATGGTATTTTTGAAGTATTATCAACAGCAGGTGATACGAATTTAGGTGGTGACGATTTTGATAAAGTTTTAGTTGATTGGTTAGTTGCTGATTTTAAAGAAGCTGAAGGAATCAACTTAACAGATGATATTCAAGCTCTTCAACGTTTAACTGAAGCAGCTGAAAAAGCTAAAATGGAATTATCAACTGTTGAAAAAACAACAATCCACTTACCATTTATTACTGCAGATAAGACAGGTCCTAAACACATTGAAACTGATTTAACACGTGAAAAATTCGAGAATTTATGTCAGGATTTAATCCAACGTTGTCGTATTCCTGTAGAAAAAGCGTTAGCTGATGCACGTCTAGAAAAGTCAGATATTAATGAAGTAGTTTTAGTAGGTGGTTCTACACGAATTCCGGCTATTCAAAACTTAGTTGAAACATTAACAGGTAAAAAACCAAACCAATCAGTAAACCCTGATGAAGTAGTTGCAATTGGTGCTGCTATTCAGGCTGGTATTTTAGCAGGTGAGATTAAAGATATTTTATTACTTGATGTAACACCATTATCATTAGGTGTTGAAACATTAGGTGGTGTAATGACAAAAATTATTGCTCGAAACACAACTATTCCAGTTAAAAAATCGGAAATGTTCTCAACAGCTGTTGATAATCAAACAAACGTAGAAATTCATATTTTACAAGGTGAACGTGAATTAGTTAGTGGTAATAAGAGTTTAGGTAATTTCCGCTTAGATGGTATTCCAAAAGCTGACCGTGGTGTTCCACAAATTGAAGTTACTTTTGATATTGATGTAGATGGTTTACTTTCAGTTAAAGCTAAAGAAGTAGAAACAGGTGTAGAGCAATCAGTAACAATTCAAGGCGCTTCAAACTTAGAAGAAAATGAAATTGAAACAATGTTAGCGGATGCTGAGAAGTACGCAAGTGCGGATCAAGAAAAACGTCAAAATATTGAAATTAAAAATCAAGCAGAAACTTTATGTTTTGAAGCTGAAAAAGAATTAGAACTTTTAAAAGATAAAATTTCTGAAGACCAAAAAACAACTATCACTGAATTAATTGGAAATATTCGTAAAGATATTGAAGCCGAAAACTTTGAATCATTAGCATCAATTTTAGAAGAATTAAAATTAGCTATGAAAAATATGGCAGATATGAACCAGCCAGAAACTGATTCAATGGGTGATTTAAACGATCTATAAATCGTTGAAAAAGTTTAAACGAAAATTATTCGTTTAAACTTTTTTCCTCATCTACAATAATACATTCTGTTGTTAAAATCATACTCGCAATTGAAGTTGCATTTTGAATACCAGAACGTGTAACTTTTGCTGGATCAACAACACCCTCTTCGTACATATTTCCAAACTTATTAATTGCAGCATTGTAACCAATTTCAAATTCTTGTTGTTGAACCTGTTCAATAATAACAGCACCATTAATACCTGCATTTTCAGCAATTCGACGTAATGGCGCAGTAATTGCACGTGAAATAATCATAGCTCCAACTAACTCATCTTCTTGAAGGTTATTTTTAGCCCAACTTAATAGATTTTCAGATAAATGTGTTAAAGTTGCACCACCACCAGGAACGATACCTTCTTCCACAGCTGCACGGGTAGCATTAATAGCATCTTCTAAACGTAATTTTTTATCTTTCATCTCTGTTTCGGTAACCGCACCTACACGAATTACCGCAATACCACCTGATAACTTGGCAATACGATCTTGTAATTTTTCTTTTTCATACCCAGTTTCAGCCACATTTACTTGTTTACGAAGTTGTTCACAACGTGTTTTTACAGCTTCAAGTTCTTCACCATCCCCAACAATTGTTGTACTATCTTTAGTTACAATCACCCGGCGAGCTTGACCTAATAAATTTACTTGGATATTTTCTAAACTTAACCCCGCATCTTGTGTAATAACTGTACCACCTGTTAATACAGCAATATCCTGTAACATTAATTTTCGTAATTCACCAAATCCCGGTGCTCGAACAGCTACCGCATTTACAATCCCTCGTAATTTATTTAAAATTAATGTTGCTAACGCTTCTTTCTCAACATCTTCCGCAATAATTAATAAAGGACGTTTCGTTTTAGTAATTTGTTCAAGAATTGGCAATAAATCTTGTTGTACTAATGTAATTTTTTTATCCGTTAATAAGATGTAAGGGTTATCATATGATACTTCCATCTTATCCGTATTAGTAATAAAGTATGGAGAAATAAAACCTTTTTCAAATTTCATCCCTTCGGTAATTTCTAATTCTGTAGTAATCCCTTTTCCTTCTTCTAATGAAATTACACCTTCTTTTCCAACTTTTGCTAAAGCGTCTGCAATTAATGATCCAATTACATCATCATTACCTGCTGAAATTGAGGCAACTTGTTGAATTGATTGAATGTCTTCAACTGGTTGGGCGAATTCATTAATTTGCGTTACTAAATATTGGGTAGCTTTTTCCATACCTAATTTAATAGAAATTGGGTTAGCACCAGCTGCGACATTTTTTAACCCTTCTTTTACCATAGCGTAAGCTAAAACAGTAGCGGTAGTTGTTCCATCACCAGCAACATCATTAGTTTTTGAAGCCGCTTGTCGAATTAATGAAACACCTGTATTTTCAATGTGATCTTCTAAGCTAATTTCTTTAGCAATTGTCACACCATCATTAACAATTTGTGGTGAACCGTAAGATTTTTCTAAAACTACATTTCGACCTTTTGGTCCTAAAGTAACTGAAACGGCTTCTACCATAATTTCCATACCACGTTCTAATGCACGACGAGCATTATCTTGATACAATATTTTTTTTGACATATCTAAATTTTAATTAGTTAATTTTTATAAAAAATCTTCGAAATCCGATTTTAAAGGAAATTGGACATGCTTTGCAAGTGAATTTACTAATTTCTTTTATAAAAGCTTTACTAAAAAGAATAATTAATTGTATTATATATATATGTAACATAGTTTGGGCTTGTAGCTCAGTGGACTAGAGCACGTGGCTACGAACTACGGTGTCAGGGGTTCGAATCCCTTCTTGCCCAAAAATTAAAGTTAAACTATGTTACTATATTGGGGTGTCGCCAAGCGGTAAGGCTGTGGACTTTGACTCCGCCATTCGTAGGTTCGAATCCTGCCACCCCAGATCAAAAAATTCAAGTAATACTATAACAGAGATTTTACATTATACTGAATATTAGATAAACTAAAATTATGGAAGCTAAAATTCAATTCATAAAAGGATTAGATGAAACAGTATTACCTGATGTTCGTTTAACCCGATCACGAAATGGTAGCACTGGAACAGCTACTTTTTGTTTTAAAAATCCTATTATTTTAGATAAAAGTACCGCAAAAGAAGGCGAAATTACTGGGATGTATTTAATTGATGAAGAAGGAACTTTAGAAACTCGAGATGTTAATGCGAGATTTATAAATGGAAAACCTGAAGTCATTGAAGCAATTTACATAATGAAAAGTCCGGATGCCTGGGATCGATTTATGCGATTTATGCAACGGTATGGTCAAGTTTATGGACTTGTATTTACGAAAGCAAATTAATTATAAAAATTTTATTCTAACCTAAAAATGTATACATCATTAGATTGGCTTAATGAATTAGTTAGTGTAAAAACTATTCAACTAGAAACCTTAATAAACAAACTTACTCTTGGCGGATTTGAGGTAGAAGAAATATTAGAAATTGACGTTAATAATAATAAACGAACTGTTTTAGATATTTCAGCTACAGCAAATCGAGCTGATAGCCTCTCAATTAAAGGAATCGCTAAAGAAATTACAGCGTTACTAAATCAACCAAGTAATGTAGTACCTTATAGTGATAATTCAACAAAATATAAAAATCTTGTTAATGATAATATAAATCGCGCTGATTTTACGGCTGATTATTCAACGTTTGTAACTCTAACAATTGAAAACTTAGAGAATTTAACTAGTCCAAAATGGATTCAAGAAAAATTAATTTGTTCAAAAGTTGAACCGGTAAATAACTTACTAGATTTTCAAAACTATATTTTATTAGAAACTGGATATCCTTTTGAATTTTATGACTTAGAAAAAATTCAGAAATTAACAAATGCGTCAGATTTTCAATTACAATTAAAGTTGGTCGAGAAACCTCTATCATTTTTAGCAAATAATGATTTAACTTACGAATTAAATTCAGAAATATTGGTTGTCGAAGCCAATCAATATCCAATTAGTATTGGAGGAATTATTTCTAATTACGAAGTGGCTTATAATTCAAAAACAACTTCATTATTAATTGAAGGTTCAATATTTAGTTCAAAAAAAATCCGTCAACAATCGCGGGCTTTAGGTTTACGAACAGACCGTTCAGCACGATATGAAAAAGGATTAAATAATAGTTATTTTACTGAAGCTTTAATTCGTTTGATTACGTTATTAAAAATTACAAATCCAAATTTAATTTGTAAACTTCATACCGCGTCAGAAGTTGAGCAATTGGATGATGTAAAATTATTATTACAATATGAAAATATTATTGAAATTTTAGGACCTGTTCAAAACCCTAAAACGAAAAATCCTATTGATATATCCCCAATTGAAGTTACCGAATATTTAAAACGTTTAAATTTTGATTTTACGTTTAATCAAACTGCTTTAGAATGGTTGGTTCAAATTCCAAAAGATCGTATAGATGATCTTGAACGTGAAATTGACTTAATTGAAGAAATTGGGCGTTTACACGGTTTTAATAATTTTATAACAACATTACCACCTATTCCAAATATTGGAAAAGAAGACTTTAGTTATCAAATTCGCAAAAAATTAACGAATTGTTTTATTAATACTGGATTTAATGAGTTACTTCAATACTCTTTAGTTGGTGATAAAACCGCACAATCTATTCCGTTAGTTAATCCATTAACAACAGATTGTTCTACATTACGAACAAGTTTATTACCAAGTTTAGTAAAAATTACGAGTGAAAATTTAAAGCAAGGTAATAATTTATTACAAGGATTTGAATATGGTCATGTTTTTGAAGGGAATTTAAAAACGACATATAAAGAATTTGAGGTGATTAGTGGGATTTTTGGTGGAACAAAAATTAAACAAAATTGGGATCAATCCGGTCAACCTTTATCTTGGTTTGAAGGAAAAGGACAAATAGAAGAAATTTTTAATCAATTGAATATTTCTGTTATATGGAATCAATCTACTTCTTCAAAGTATGAAACAATCTTACATCCATATAGAACTGCAGAATTATATCTAGAAACTGGGGAATATTTAGGTGTTTTTGGTCAAATTCACCGGGTATTGGCTAAACAATTAAATCTTCCAGTGGATTTATTCTTATTTGAATTTAATTTTGATTCAATTAGAGATGAATTTAAGAATAAAAAATTAGCTCTATATAATTCTTATTCAACTTATCCAAAAATTACAAAAGATTTATCTTTCGTTGTTGATCGAACAACTTCCTTTGATTCAATAAAACATACTCTAATAAAGAATGGTACAAACTATTTAAAAGATATTGAGTTATTGGATGAATATCGTGGAGGTTCAATTCCAGATCATCAAACAAGTTTTTGTATTCAGTTAACTTTCCAATCATCAGAAAAAACTCTAATAACAAAAGAAATAGAAGAAATTATTGATACTTTGCAATCTATTCTAACAGACAAATATAAAGTAAGTATCCGGGCTTAAAATAGATAATTCTATATTTTTATAGAATTATCCTCCGCCAACAATTGTAATAATTTCAATTGTATCATTTGGTTCAATTGTTATATTTTTCCAATTTTTTTTATTACAAATAAATTGATTATATTCTACGACAAAGATCGAAGTATTATAATCGAAATAATTTAAAAGATCTGCTAAAGTTATTGAGCTTTTCGTAAAATACTCATTTCCATTAAAAAAAAAGGTAGTTTGACTAACCATAAAATAAATAATTAAATTTGTTTAAAACTCTAGACGAACATTAATATAACCTGATAAAGTATACTTGTAAATGATATGGCGGGTGTGGCCAAGTGGTTAAGGCAGCGGGTTGTGGTTCCGCCATTCGCCGGTTCAAGTCCGGTCACTCGCCCAAATCTTAAAAAAAATCAAGGAATATTAAGAAAATTCAATTAAAAAAAATTATATTTTATGTCACGTTACCGTGGACCTAAATTACGAATTACAAGACGCTTAGGAACTTTACCTGGATTAACACAAAAACAATCAAAGAAAAAAGACCGTCCAGGTCAACATGGTAAAGGTTCAGAAGGTAAACGCAAAACAACAGAATATGGTGTTCGTTTAGAAGAAAAACAAAAATTAAAATTTAATTACGGTTTAACTGAAAGCCAATTATTCCGTTATATTAAAGAAGCACGTCGCCGCAATGGTGTAACAGGTTTAATTTTATTACAATTACTAGAAATGCGTTTAGATAGTATTTGTTTTAATCTTGGATTTGCGTCAACAATGGCAGCAGCGCGTCAGTTAGTAAACCATGGACACATTACAGTAAATGGTAAAACTGTTAATATTGCAAGCTTCCAATGTCGAGTTAATGATGTGATTGGAGTAAAAGCAAAAGCTTCTTCAAAAAGTTTAGTAGAAAATAATCTTAAAGCAAGTCGCTTTGCGGAGCAACCAAATCATCTTAAATTTGATAGTACAAAATTAGAAGCGACAGTAACAAACTACTGTGATCGCAATGACTTATTACTAGAATTAGATGAGTTACTAGTTATTGAGTACTACTCAAGACGATAAACGTTTGATTTTAATAACAGTTTTCGAAATTAAAAATTGAAATCAAATAACAAATTACGAAATTAAATTAAGAAATAATTATGTTAAAATTACGATTAACACGAACTGGTCGAAAAAAACAACCAACATACCGTTTAGTAGTTATAGAACACTCAACACGACGTGACGGTCGACCTGTAGATTCATTAGGTTATTATAACCCATTAACAAAAGAATCACACTTTAAAGTTGAGAAAATTCAAAAATGGTTACAACATGGTGTGCAACCAAGTGATACAGTAGCTTCATTATTAAAAAAAGCTAATATCATTGAATAATATATATCCAAAACATTTAGATTTTAAATGTTTTGGATATATATTATTCAATGATATAAAAAAGAAAATAGACGTAAAAATTTACTGGATAATATTATAATAAATAATAGAAAACTATTAACTTTGATTATCCTATCAAATCTATGTCTCATTTTACAACAATGAAAACAAGCTTCCAAAATTTGGCCTATTTAGAAGCTGCGTTAAATAAACTAGAAATTAATCATCAAAAACAAGTTTTAGAAAATAACTCAAACGTTTCAAATTTAGTTATTAATCAATCTAATGGTTATGATATTGAATTTGCTTGGAATGGTACTGAGTATGAATTAGTAGTTGATATGAGTTTCTGGGAACAATCATGTCCTGTGGAAAGTTTTATTGATAAAGTTTCACAACAATATGCTGGTGAAGTAATTATTGGTGAAAGTCAAAAATTAGGTTTCCAACCAATTAAATACCAACAAAATAATGATGGTTCAAATACTGTAGTATTAGAACGTTGGAATGAAAGAGGTTAACAATCAAATATTTTAAATTATTTACCTAATAATAATCTTAAATTTATTGTTAGGTGAAATGTTTTTTTTTTATTTTAAGAGAAACAAGGAAAAATCAAATATTTTTCAATTTTTCCCTGTAACTTATTATTAACGTGATAAACGTTGAATTTGTTGAATAGCTAAAGTGCCGATGTTTATTAAAGCCCAAGTTGCTGCTGTCAATAAAGGAAGAGCAATTACAAGTAAACGAGTATCCATAGCTGAAAATCCTCTATAAATATTAAAAATTTAAATACAGAAAATGATATTAATGACTAATATTATAATCCACATTATAGTTCATATTATATAATAATATTGGAAATATTTGTTATCTATCTCTTTTGATATTATTGATTTTGTTCCTAAAGTTTGTTGAAAAACGATTATTGATACGACTTTTAGAAACTAAAAATAGATTAGAATGAGTTAAAACTTTGGCATTGAGCTATCTTCCCAGGAGGTCCCCCCCCAAGTATTGTCGCCGATTTATAACGTTTCACAGCTGAGTTCGAGATGGATCAGCGTGGTTCCGTTCAGTACACTAGAAACACCAAAGCAAAAATCTTTAAAGAGATTAAACTTTAAAGATATATGATATTTTTAAGACTTAGTTGTCTTAAAAATATTTTTTAAAAATTCAAGTCCTCGGTCTGTTAGGACATCTCAGCACATACATTACTGTACTTACACTTAATGCCTATTAAACGGTTAGTCTTACCGTGACCTTACTCACTTTCGTGATGAGAATACTCATCTTGAGGTGGGCTTCCCACTTAGATGCTTTCAGCGGTTATCCACTCCATACTTAGCTACCCAGCGTTTACCGTTGGCACGATAACTGGTACACCATAGGTATGTCCTTCTCGGTCCTCTCGTACTAAAGAAGGCTCCTCTCAATATTCTAACGCCTACACCGGATATGGACCGAACTGTCTCACGACGTTCTGAACCCAGCTCGCGTACCGCTTTCATGGGCGAACAGCCCAACCCTTGGGACGTACTACCGCCCCAGGATGCGATGAGCCGACATCGAGGTGCCAAACCTCCCCGTCGATGTGAACTCTTGGGGGAGATCAGCCTGTTATCCCTAGAGTAACTTTTATCCGTTGAGTGACGGCCTTTCCACTCAGTACCGTCAGATCACTAAGACCGACTTTCGTCCCTGTTCGACTTGTAGGTCTCACAGTCAAGCTTCCTTATGCCTTTACACTCTAGATACGATTTCTACCCGTTCAGAGGAAACCTTTGTACGCCTCCGTTACCATTTGGGAGGCGACCGCCCCAGTCAAACTGCCCGCCTGAAACTGTCCTTTGACCAGATAATGGTTCAAAGTTAGAAATCTAACATTAGAAGAGTGGTATCTCACTGATGGCTCCAATATTCCCGCAAGATTATTTTCAATGCCTCCCACCTATACTGCGCGACTAAAGTCCAATTTCAATTTCAAGTTACAGTAAAGCTTCATAGGGTCTTTCTGTCCTGGTGCAGGTAGTCCGCATCTTCACAGACAAGTCTATTTCACCGAGCCCCTCTCCGAGACAGTATCCAAATCATTACGCCTTTCGTGCGGGTCGGAACTTACCCGACAAGGAATTTCGCTACCTTAGGACCGTTATAGTTACGGCCGCCGTTCACCAGGGCTTCAGTTATCAGCTTCGCTAATGCTAACCAACTTCTTTAACCTTCTGGCACTGGGCAGGCGTCAGCCCCCATACATCGTCTTACGACTTAGCGGAGACCTGTGTTTTTGATAAACAGTTGCTTGGATCTTGTTATTGCAGCCTTACGAATAAGGCACTCCTTCTCCCGAAGTTACGGAGTCATTTTGCCGAGTTCCTTAGAGAGAGTTATCTCGCGCCCCTTAGTATACTCTACCTACCCACCTGTGTCGGTTATGGTACAGGCATTTTTTATTTATGACAGTGCAAGCTTTTCTTGGAAGTATGACATACACCACTTCAACGCCTTAGCGTCTCGTACTCACGTCTCAACTCAAAGCGTTTTCGCCGCTTCTCAACATCTCGAACGTTTAAACCGGTAACCAATATCCGGCTGGTTTAGCCTTCTCCGTCCCTCGTTGTCAATAAAAAATGGTACTGGAATATTAACCAGTTGTCCATCGACTACGCTTTTCAGCCTCGCCTTAGGTCCTGACTTACCCTCCGCGGACGAGCCTTCCGGAGGAAACCTTGGGTTTTCGGGGTATAGGATTCTCACCTATATTTTCGTTACTCAAGCCGACATTCTCACTTCTGCTTCGTCCATATCCGCTTACGCTAATACTTCGACCTACAACAGAACGCTCCCCTACCGATATATTTCTATATATCGCACAGTTTCGGCAAATTACTTAGTCCCGTTCATTTTCGGCGCAGGTTTACTCGATCAGTGAGCTATTACGCACTCTTTAAAGGATTGCTGCTTCTAAGCAAACCTCCTGATTGTTTATGCACTCCCACCTCCTTTATCACTTAGTAATTATTTAAGGGCCTTAACTGGTGCTCTGGGCTGTTTCCCTCTTGACAATGGAGCTTATCCCCCACAGTCTTACTGGTAGACTGTACACTTAGTATTCTTAGTTTGCAACGATTTGGTACCGAATTACCAGCCCGCATACGTAACAGTGCTTTACCCCTAAGCTATAACATCTACCGCTGCGCCAAAACGCATTTCGGGGAGAACCAGCTAGCTCCGAGTTCGATTGGCATTTCACCCCTAACCACAATTCATCCGCTGATTTTTCAACATCAGTCGGTTCGGTCCTCCACTTAGTATTACCTAAGCTTCAACCTGACCATGGTTAGATCACCCGGGTTCGGGTCCATAACTAGTGACAAACGCCCTATTCAGGCTCGCTTTCACTGTGGCTCCAGCATTCACTGCCTTAACCTGCCACTACCTATGAGTCGCCGGCTCATTCTTCAACAGGCACGCAGGCAGACGTTTTAGTCGTCCTTCTACTGCTTGTAAGTTTACGGTTTCATGTTCTTTTCACTCCCCTCCCGGGGTTCTTTTCACCTTTCCCTCACGGTACTGTTGCGCTATCGGTCATTCAGTAATATTTAGCCTTACGAGGTGGTCCTCGCAGATTCACACGGAATTTCACGTGCTCCATGCTACTTGGGATTCAATTTGATTGTTTCAATTTTCGAATACGAGACTATCACTCTCTATGGTCAAGTATTCCAAACTTGTTCTTCTAATTGTCACAGTATCGTTTGTAATTGTCCCACTACCCTCAATTTTGAATTGAGTTTAGGCTGTTCCCGTTTCGCTCGCCGCTACTCAGGGAATCGTTTTTACTTTCTCTTCCTCCAGGTACTAAGATGTTTCAATTCCCTAGGTTCGCTCTTACTTATCTATGAATTCAATAAGCAGTTATATTAAAGTTTCCTCATTCGGAGACCTCCGGATCATAGCTTGTTTCCAGCTCCCCGAAGCATATCGTCGGTAACCACGTCCTTCATCGCTTCTGAATGCCAAGGTATCCCCCATAAACTCTTAGTTCCTTGAATTTAACACAGAAACTCTATTAGAGTTAAAATACATTTACAGAATTTTTAATTTGTTGTGGAGGTAAGCGGAGTCGAACCGCTGACAACCGCCGTGCAAAGGCGGTGCTCTACCAACTGAGCTATACCCCCGCTGGGCCATTCTGGATTTGAACCAGAGACCTCACCCTTATCAGGGGTGCGCTCTAACCAACTGAGCTAATAGCCCTTTGAATATTTAGATTCAAAGTTTTTGTTATAATCGACCAATACTTTAAAATTTATAATTTTAAAAGGAGGTGATCCAACCGCACCTTCCAGTACGGTTACCTTGTTACGACTTCACCCCAGTCACCAATTCTACCTTAGGCATCCTCCTCCAAATGGTTAGAGTAACGACTTCGGGCATAACCAGCTTCCATGGTGTGACGGGCGGTGTGTACAAGGCCCGGGAACGAATTCACCGCTGTATAGCTGACCAGCGATTACTAGCGATTCCACCTTCATGTAGGCGAGTTGCAGCCTACAATCCGAACTTAGAACGAGTTTATAGATTAGCTTACCCTCACAGGTTTGCATCTCATTGTCTCGCCCAATGTAGCACGTGTGTAGCCCAGGGTGTAAGGGGCATGCTGACTTGACGTCATCCCCGCCTTCCTCCGGTTTATAACCGGCAGTCTTTTTAGAGTTCCATAAAGGCAACTAAAAACAAGGGTTGCGCTCGTTGCGGGACTTAACCCAACATCTCACGACACGAGCTGACGACAGCCATGCACCACCTGTGTATACGTTCCAAACGGCACTTTCTGCTTTCACAAAAATTCGTATCATGTCAAACCCTGGTAAGGTTCTTCGCGTTGCATCGAATTAAACCACATGCTCCACCGCTTGTGCGGGCCCCCGTCAATTCMTTTGAGTTTYAMTCTTGCGAGCATACTTCCCAGGCGGGATACTTAACGCGTTAGCTTTGATACTGCACAGGTCGATCTGTTCAACATCTAGTATCCATTGTTTACGGCTAGGACTACTGGGGTATCTAATCCCATTTGCTACCCTAGCTTTCGTCTCTGAGTGTCAGTAATAGCCCAGTAAAGTGCCTTCGCCATCGGTGTTCTTTCCAATATCTACGCATTTCACCGCTCCACTGGAAATTCCCTTTACCCCTACTATACTCTAGTCAAGCAGTTTCGACTGCGATTTTGAAGTTGAGCCTCAAGATTTAACAGTTGACTTGCTTAACCACCTACAGACGCTTTACGCCCAGTGATTCCGGATAACACTTGCATCCTCCGTCTTACCGCGGCTGCTGGCACGGAGTTAGCCGATGCTTATTCTTCAGGTACACGTCAAAATTCCTCCCTGAAAAAAGAGGTTTACAACCCATAGGCCGTCTTCCCTCACGCGGTATTGCTCCGTCAGGCTTTCGCCCATTGCGGAAAATTCCCCACTGCTGCCTCCCGTAGGAGTCTGGACCGTGTCTCAGTTCCAGTGTGTCTGATCGTCCTCTCAAACCAGATACTGATCGTCGCCTTGGTAGGCTCTTACCCTACCAACAAGCTAATCAGCCGCGAGCTTCTCTCTAGGCGGATAAATCCATTTCACTCGAAAGCATATGGGGTATTAGCAACCGTTTCCAGCTGTTGTCCCCCTCCTAAAGGCAAATTCTCACGTGTTACTCACCCGTCCGCCACTTGAGTTAAAAACTCTCGTACGACTTGCATGTGTTAGGCATACCGCCAGCGTTCATCCTGAGCCAGGATCAAACTCTCTTTAAATGTCCTTAATTTTTTGTTGTAGATTTTTTGAAAATCTATTTGTTGTTCTGCTTTTAATTGTATTCAACTATTGAATCTCCCAAAATTTAGAGCAAATAATTAAAATAAAAAAATTATAAACTTTTTATTTTAATTATTTGTTTTTAAGTTTTGATTTATTACTTAATTTAAAAAAATTAATTAATTAAGTAATAAGTTTATCCATAAAAAGATTTAAAGTAGAATCAACCTCAACTGGAAAATTAGACAATAAGTTTGATGTTAATTCAGAACCATGTGTGAAATTATCAGCTAAAGGTTTTGAAATATGTTGAGATTGGGAAATAATTCGATCCGGTAAGAATTCAATATTTAGATGCGCATAATTCTTTTTCATAAAATTAAGAATATCTATACGTTGTGTATACCAAAATTCTCTTAAAGAGTTTGGAATTGAATGTGTATACCATAAAGAAGGTAAATAACGGAATAAAATAACATCTTGAACTTCATTATCAATCATCATTTTTCCCGGCTGACCTTCACTCGGTAAGAATGGCATAGTAAAAACTAAATGATTTAATGAATCTGCAAGTTTTCCTGTTAATCCTAAAATTATAGGAGCTGTTAAATCAACACCTAACATTACTGGTGAAAGACCTGTCATAAAATCTTGAATCCAATCAGTTAAAGAAATTAAGTAGATCCAAGGTCGTGTATAAGGGTTAATTGTTAAAAACCAATATAGTTTCATACGGAATTCTACTAAAAAGAAAAACCCAATTAGTCCTAAAAAAATTGATTGTTGAATAATTTCTAATGGCGTTGTATCAACTGAAATATTGAAATTAATTTGAAGCCATTGTGATAACCAATCGGGTAAAAAGAAAATATTCTTATAATTTGGAACATAAAAATTATAAAACCCATCAGATTTATGCTCATAGAAGGTTCGATCAATTTTCGACATTTCTGGGAAATTCCCAAAAAACACTTGGCTTAACGTTGCCGGCGCTGCGGGAGGGGGAAAATTTGTTTGATGAACTGGTAGTTGTGCTAAGTAATCTACCATCGATTGTTGTTTAGTGTCATACTCAGGATTAACAGGCATACCTAAATTTTGTGGATAATTAAAAATTTTGGTAGCAATTTGCTCTGTTAAAGATTCTAGTCCACTAACTAAAACTACTTTGAAATCTAATATTTTATTTGCTAAAGTCATATGTAAGTGAAATTAATTATATTTTAACAATTTTCTTATCACTGAAAATTATAAGAGAAAGCTGAAAAACTCATAACTTAATCATTGATTTAAAAATGTTTAAATTTTTCATAGCTCCTTAAACAAAAAAGTTTTTTTCCTAAGAATAATCCTTAATTGGTTAGTCGGTTTGAAAATAAAATCATTACCTGTAATATAAATAAAAAAAAATAAAAAATAAAGTCTTATCCAAAGGAATCAACATTAAAAAGTGTCGGGATAGTAGGATTTGAACCTACGACACCCTGGTCCCAAACCAGGTACTCTACCAAGCTGAGCTATATCCCGTTACATATATATTTAATTATAGATAATAAATCCGGTATCTGCAAACTCTAGCAAAATCTTAAGTTTTCTTAAAAGAATTACCTGAAAAATGAGTCGAATCTTTTTCCATTAAAATATTATAAAATATTAAAGATTTAATAATTTATAATATTTCAGAAAAAATTAGATATTTTTCTCAATGTAGTCTAAAGCGTCTGCTACAGTTGCCATTTCACCCGCAACTTCATCATCAATTTCAATACCAAATTCTTCTTCAAACGCCATAACTAATTCAACAACATCTAAAGAATCAGCACCTAATTCTTTTGTAAAATCAGCTGATGGTACAACCGAATCTTTATCAATACCTAATTGGTTACTAACAATCGTTTGTAATTTATCTAAAGTTTCTGACATAGCTCTTAATGCTCCTCTCGTTTTATAATAAACAGATCACACATTTATTATACCCGAAAAAAAAAGTTATAACATAAGAAATTGAAATAATTTAGTAATTTGATAAATACTACCACGATTTATACCATAAATCGGAATTTTTTTCTTACTTGCGAGATGCTGTAATTTCTGATTTTGTTGTAAATGTTTTTTCAAACCAATAATTAGACTAGCTTTTTTAACTTCTTTTGTTAATAAAACATTGAGGTTTAATTTTAAAATAAAAAAATTTTGATTAAGTTGTAAAACTTAATCAAAATAAGTTTTTAATAGAATTTAACTATTTTGAAACTTGAATTAATTCATTAAATGTAGGCGTATCTACTACTGCAAGTTGAGCTAACATTTTACGATTTAATTCAATATTTGATTTTTTCAAGTTATGAATTGCTCGACTATATGTTAAACCGTTAACACGCGATGCAGCGTTAATACGTGTAATCCAAATTCGTCTGAACATACGTTTTTTCTGTTTACGGCCTACGTATGAATATCTAAGAGCTTTCATCACTTGTTGATTAGCTACTCTAAAAAGACGTGAATGAGCACCACGATAGCCTTTTGCTAGTTGTAAAATTTTTTTGCGACGTTTTCGAGCGACATTTCCTCGTTTGACTCTAACCATTGATAATTTTAATAAGGTAACATTAATTTAATAGGTTTACTATCACTAGTACTAACACAAATAGTTTGTGATAATCTTCTTTTTTGAGTATTTGATTTTTTTCGTAAAAGATGACCTTTATAAGCGTGACGACGTAAAAAATTACCAGCGCCTGTCTTCTTATAACGTTTTGCTGCGGCTTTTCTAGTTTTTAATTTAGGCATAAAATTTTTAATTTTTTAAGAAAAGAATAATTATTTTCACTGGATTAAATATACCTAACTAAATTTATATATATATATTAATAAGATCTAGTGATTAATTATACTTCTAGAATATAGTAAAAGATTAGAAATATATTATGGAATTATATTTTTTTTGTCAATAAAGAATAATTATTAACTTCTTAGGATAACCACTTAATCTATAAAATAATTAATAACTTATTTTAGTATTTTTAAAATAAGTTATTAAGAGAAATTTTTGTTTTATTCTTCTGTTTCTTCTACAACTTCTTTTAATTCATCTAATGCAAAATTATTAGAATTTGTACCAGCATAATTAACGCTTTCAAATCGTACTAATGCGGGATAACGAATACCACTTTGATCAATTGTTGCAACTGTACCAACTTGATTAAACCAGTACGATTCTTTACGTAAAATGCGAACTTTTGAACCACGACCAACCATAATATTATTTCTGTAAAATTTTATTAATATTATATATATATAACCTTAATTTTAACAATAAAAATTTTAAAAATTAAACAACAAATCAATATATATGTTGTTTTCAAAAATTTAACTGTGTTACACTTAATAGTAATTAAAAATTTACATAATAAAAATGAATCGAAATACATTACGAAATATACTTATCGCAATTATTTTAGTAAGTGGGATTAGTGTTGGGATTAAAAAATTCAATTTACTAGGTTTTGAAAGTCCTGAAAACATCCGAAATACAGCTCAATTAAATCAAAATGCTGTAAGCTCACGAATGACATATGGTCGTTTCTTAGAATATTTAGAAATGGGTTGGGTTAAACAAGTTGATTTATATGATAATAGTCGAAATGCAATTATCCAAGCCTCAAGTCCAGAATTAGGAAACCGTCCACAGACAATTCGAGTAGAAATTCCAGTAGGAGCATCTCAATTAATTCAAAAATTAAAAGAATATAATATTGATTTTGATGCACATCCGGCAGAAAGAAAAAATCTTTTTGTAAGTATTGCTGGTAATATTCTATTACCAATTATCTTTATTACAGGTTTAGTTTATTTCTTCCAAAATTCTGAAAACTTTGGTGGTAATAATGGTCAATCACCTATGAGTTTAGGAAAATCAACTGCGCGTTTTGAACGTCGACCTGATACTGGAGTTGGATTTAAAGATATTGCTGGTATTGATGAAGCAAAAGCAGAATTTGAAGAAATTGTATCGTTTTTAAAAGAACCTGAAAAATATACAATTGTAGGTGCAAAAATTCCAAAAGGTATTTTATTAGTAGGACCTCCGGGAACCGGTAAAACTTTATTAGCAAAAGCAATTGCCAATGAAGCAGATGTACCATTCTTTAGTGTTGCGGGTTCAGAATTCGTTGAAATGTTTATCGGTATTGGTGCTGCACGAGTTCGTGATTTATTTAAAAAAGCTTCTGAAAATGCTCCTTGTATTGTTTTCATTGATGAAATTGATGCCGTAGGTCGTGAACGTGGCGCCGGTGTTGGTGGTGGTAATGATGAACGAGAACAAACATTAAATCAGTTATTAACTGAAATGGATGGTTTCAAAGAAAACAAAGGTGTAATTGTTGTTGGTGCAACAAACCGTGCTGATATTTTAGATGCAGCCTTATTACGACCTGGTCGATTTGATCGTCAAGTAACTGTAAACTTACCTGATCGTTTAGGTCGTGTAGGAATTTTAAAAGTTCATGCCCGAAATAAACCATTAAGTGAAGATGTTTCATTAGTTCAATTAGCAAACAGAACACCAGGTTTCTCAGGTGCAGATTTAGCTAACTTATTAAATGAAGCGGCGATTTTAGCAACTCGTTATAAAAAATCGAGTATTACTAAACAAGAAGTGAATGAAGCTGCTGATCGAATTATTGGTGGTATTGCAGGCACTCCATTAGAAGATACTAAAAATAAACGTTTAATTGCTTACCATGAAGTTGGGCATGCTATTACAGGTTCTGTACTAAAATCTCATGATGAAGTGGAAAAAATTACCTTAGTTCCTCGTGGTGCTGCTAAAGGCTTAACATGGTTTACACCAGAAGAAGATCAAAGTTTATTATCACGCTCTGCTTTATTAGCACGAATTATTGGTACATTAGGTGGTCGAGCAGCAGAACAGGTTGTTTTTGGTGATCCAGAAGTAACAACAGGTGCAAGTAGTGATTTACAACAAGTAACAAACTTAGCCCGTCAAATGGTTACAAGATTTGGTATGTCAAATATTGGTCCAATGGCATTAGAAGATGAAAATACAGGTCAAGTATTCCTTGGTGGAAATATGACTCAAGGCTCTGAATTTGCAGAAAATATTGCTGATCGAATTGATGATGAAGTTTGTAAGATTATTAATTACTGTGAGCAAAAAGCCATTGAAATTATTTCTGATAACCGAGTAATTATTGATCTAGTAGTAGAAAAATTACTTGATATTGAAACTATGGATGGTGAAGAATTCCGTGAATTATTAAGTACTTACACGGTTTTACCACAGAAAAATACTCCATACGTTTCTAAGTTTAATTAATAATTGTTAATTCTTATAAAATTTAACTGGAAATATATTGCTATATATATACTCTAAATATAGAATATACTTAGAATAGATCTAATACAATTTAAATGTCATTTTAAATTGTATTAATCAAAATTATTTATAATTTACTTTAAGTATTTCAAAGAGCGGAAACCACTATGGCAAAAAAAAGTATGATTGAACGCGAAAAAAAGCGTATCAAATTAAATAATAAATACAACAGTAAACGTCAAAAGTTATTAAAAGAATACCAAACAACTGAAGACTTTAACTTAAAATTAGAAATTCATTCTAAGATTCAAAAATTACCACGAAATAGTGCAAAAATTCGTATTCGTAACCGTTGTTGGAAAACGGGTCGTCCTCGTGGATACTATCGTGACTTTGGTATTTCACGTCATGTATTACGTGAAATGGCACACCAATGTTTATTACCTGGTGTAACAAAATCAAGTTGGTAATAATTTAAAATTAAACTAAAATAAAAATAAATTAAATTGAAATTTATAAAATTTCAATTTAGTTTTAACTTAAACTCTAACTCAAATCTTTTAACGGAACATCTATTCCTTAGAATCAAAAAAGTAGGTAAATTTAATGAAAATCAATGAAGGACATATAATATGATCTATGATTCACAAGTTTATATTGCATTAGTAATTGCAGTTGTAGCTAGCGTTTTAGCAATTCGTTTAGGTGCAACACTTTATAATTAAAAAAAAACTTAATAAATTCTATTAGAAACTTATTTCTGATAGAATTTATCAGTTTAAAAATTACAAACTTATTGAAAATAAAGTGAATTTCACTTTATTTATATTTATTAACTTTATAAATTTAATTCCAAATCATGGTAGCAAAAGATTTAAAAAACTTTAGTAGTCCCGTATTCCCATTTACAGCAATTGTAGGTCAAGAAGAAATGAAATTAGCCTTACAATTAAACGTAATTGACCCTAAAATTGGTGGTGTAATGATTATGGGTGATCGTGGTACTGGAAAATCAACAACAATTCGTGCAATTGCTGATTTATTACCAGAAATTGAAGTTGTTAAAGATGATCCATTTAACTCACATAAATCAGATTTAGATTTAATGGGAAATGAAGTTAAACAGGCGATTCAAAACGGTGAAACAATTGAAACAGAATTAATTAAAATTCCAATGGTGGATCTTCCTCTAGGTGCAACAGAAGATCGTGTTTGTGGGACAATTGATATTGAAAAAGCCTTAACTGATGGTGTTAAAGCTTTTGAACCAGGTTTATTAGCAAAAGCAAACCGTGGTTTACTTTATGTTGATGAGGTTAACTTATTAGATGACCATTTAGTTGATATTTTATTAGATTCAGCAGCATCTGGTTGGAATACTGTTGAACGTGAAGGTATCTCGATTCGCCACCCAGCTCGTTTTGTATTAGTTGGTTCAGGAAACCCTGAAGAAGGTGAATTACGACCACAATTATTAGATCGTTTCGGTATGCACGCTGAAATTCGTACTGTAAAAGATCCATTATTACGAGTAAAAGTTGTTGAAGAACGTACTTCGTTTGACCAAACACCACAAGTATGGCTTGATAACTATGCTGAACAGCAACAAGAATTACGTGATCGTATTGTTACAGCACAAAACTTATTACCAACAGTTGAATTAGACTATGATTTACGTATTAAAATCTCAGAAGTATGTAGTCGTTTAGATGTTGATGGATTACGTGGTGATATCGTAACAAATCGTGCAGCAAAAGCTCATGCCGCGTACCATAACCGTACTAAAGTAACATTAGAAGATATTTCTGCAATTATTACTTTATGTTTACGTCACCGTTTACGTAAAGATCCATTAGAAGCAATTGATTCAGGTGATAAAGTATCAAAAGTCTTTAAAGAAGTTTTTGAAATTGAAGAATAAAATATAGTATTATGTTAAATTTTCTTTGGATCCTTTTAAGTTTATTTTTGATTGTAATAATTTTTCTACGTGCACCACAAAATAGCGGGTTAGCAAGTTTTGCTACAAAAACAAATTTATTAGGTTCCCCAAGTTCTGCTGAACGAACATTAAATAACGTCACGTTATTAGCTATTGGGATTTACCTACTATTAGCTATTCAATTAAACTTTAATAATCTTTAATAACAAAAGATTATTAAAGTTTAATTATAATATTTTGTATTTAATTTAATACTTATACTTTTGTTATTGATAAATTAACGGGACTGACGAGACTCGAACTCGCAACTTCCGCCGTGACAGGGCGGTGCTCTAACCAATTGAACTACAATCCCAAAATTACTATCTTCATTCTAGATGAAGGAACGATAAATGTCAAATTATTTTTTAGTAAAGGAGAAACAGGGATTCGAACCCTGGGTACAAAGAGTTGTACGATAGATTAGCAATCTATTGCTTTCGACCACTCAGCCATTTCTCCTTGAATAATTTGTTTACAAAAGTAGATGGCTCTGGTGGGATTTGAACCTACGACCTTGGGCTTATGAGTCCCCTGCTCTAACCACTGAGCTACAGAGCCTTAATCTACATATTCGTATATTTATTGTAACATGAAAATGACTAATGTGAAAATTTTTTTTTCATCTTTTCATAAATAACTAACAATGATTCACGGATTGTTTGAAACTTTTTAAGATAATATATAATATTAAAAATAGAATTATAGAAAAAATAAAACATTATGAATGATTTTTGGGCAAATATTGTTCGCTACCCTCGATTTTTTATTAGTAGTTTAGTTGGATTAATTTTAGTTATATTAACACCTTTTCGAAATTTATTTAAAAATCCAAAATCTCGAATTGTGGTAATTTTATTTCTATTAATATTTTTATTAAGCCTATATTTTATATTAATTAATATGGTAGGACTTTAAAAAATTTGATATGGGCCGAGTTGGATTTGAACCAACGTAGCGAAACGCAGCGGATTTACAATCCGCCCCCTTTAACCACTCGGGCACCGACCCTATTGTATACTAATAATATAGCAAAATCTAGGAAATAAAACAACATTAAAAATATTTAATTATATATATTGACTAAATTAATAGATAATATGTATAATAAATATATACAATAGTATAAGTAGTTATTGGGTAATTAACTCAGCGGTAGAGTGTCTGCCTTACAAGCAGAAGGTCACAGGTTCAAATCCTGTATTACCCAAACTTCTAACACGGGCCTATCGTCTAACGGATTAGGACAGAAACCTTCTAAGTTTCCAATGTAGGTTCGATTCCTACTGGGCCTATACTCAATTTTTTGTAGATTAATTAAAGCTGTTTGAATAAATAACGAATTCTTTAAAGAACTTTGTGGATTTCATAATTTAAATAAAAAATAATCAAAAAAAAGAATAATTCTGAAATTAAATCAGAATTATTCTTATAGATAGTTGTACTAATTAAAACTAATTAGTAACGACCACCTTCTGCATTACGTTGAACACTGTAACTCTTAATGCTGTAAGTGATGAAACGACCAGCGCCATCAGTACGGTCTAAGTAGAAACCAGGTTCGTTAGCTGGACGGTTTACGATGAAAGACATCGCACAACTTTCAGTACCGTAACTTGCGTTGAACGCGTTCATACGGATGTAACCTGGTGCACATGCTTTACGAGCTTCGTTTAACTCGAACATTACAGAACCAGAATCTTTAATGTCGAATAATGGTAAACCCCATAATTCCCAGTAGCTGTTACGTGGGTGTGGATCATCTGTCCACTCAACGTTCATAGCCCAACCTTTTGAAATACAGTAAGCAACTTGTTTTTCAATTTGAGCGTCAGTTAAATCAGGTAAGAAAGAGAAGCAACCTTGTGTAAGTCTCACTATTCAAATACTCCTTTAAATGTTAAAAGTAATTTATTATACGTTTGCTGTTGCTGTTTCAGCGAAATCAGCTGTATCTGTAGAAGTGTAGTTGAAACTAATATCCTTCCATAAATCTAAAGCTGTTTGTAAAGGACCACATGATTTAGCAGCATCACGTAAGATTACTGGACCAACTTGTGGGTTGAAGTAATCAGCACCTTCGTTACGAGCCATAACCATTGCTTCTAAAGCAACACGGTTAGCTGTAGCACCGGCTTGGATACCATCAGGGTGACCAATTGTACCACCACCGAATTGTAATACTACATCATCACCTAAGTAGTAAATTAATTGGTGCATTTGACCACAGTGGATACCACCAGAAGCTACTGGCATACACTTACGTAAACTAGCCCAATCCATTTCGAAGAAGATACCGTATGGTAAGTTTACATCTAAAGTTGTTAAACGTAATGTATCGTAGAAACCTTTAATCATTAAAGGATCACCCTCTAATTTACCTACTACTGTACCAGCGTGAATGTGATCTACACCAGACATACGCATCCATTTACAGATAACACGGAAGTTAATACCGTGGTTCTTTTGACGAGCGTAAGTTGAGTTACCCGCACGGTGTAAGTGTAATAACATATCGTTTTCACGAGACCATAATGCGATACTTTGGATCGCTGTATAACCCATTACTAAATCGATCATGATAATTACAGAACCTACTGCTTTAGCGTATTCAGCACGTTTGTAAACTTCTTCCATTGTAGCAGCTGTTACGTTTAAGTAAGAACCTTTACATTCACCTGTAGCAGCAGAAGCACGGTTAATACCTTCCATACAGTATAAGAAACGCTCTCTCCAACGCATGAATGGTTGAGAGTTAATGTTCTCATCATCTTTTAAGAAGTCTAAACCACCTTTTAAACCTTCATAAACTACACGACCGTAGTTTTTACCAGATAAACCTAATTTAGGTTTTACAGTAGCACCTAATAATGGGATACCGTATTTGTTTAAACGCTCACGTTCTACAACGATACCTGTAGCAGGACCTTGGAATGTTTTTAAGTATGAGTGAGGAATACGCATATCTTCTAAACGTAAAGCAGATACTGCTTTGAAACCAAATACGTTACCAATGATAGACGCAGTTAAGTTAGCTAAAGAACCTTCTTCGAATAAATCACATTCGTATGCGATGAAAGCGAAGTATTGTTCTGGAGTGTTTGGAACTGGATCTACACGGTAAGCTTTAGCACGGTAGCGTTCACAAGCTGTTAATAAATCTGTCCAAACAACAGTCCATGTTGCTGTTGAAGATTCACCAGCTACTGCAGCTGCAGCTTCTACTGGATCTACACCGGCTTGTGGTGTGATACGGAATAATGCTAATACATCAGTATCTTTAACTGAGTATGCAGCATCCCAGTAACCCATTTTAGCATATGGAATTACACCAGATTCGTAACGGTCACTTTTAATTCGAGTCCGTTCTGATACAGATTGAGACATGTATTTCTCCTTAAAATAAAAAGGCAATATATAATAGATATAACTAATTTAAAAAATTAGTCCTATCGGTTGAAGTCTTGAGAACAACCTTAATAATAAGTATAACATGCGATACAAAGAGGCAGTCAGAATATTTGTTTATATTTTATATAACTTAAAGGAATATTTATTATATAGTTAATTACTTTAAATCATTTAATAATTACTTTATAATAATAATTACAAATCCTTTCATTAAGAACTTTAAAATATAATTTATTTAATAACTTTATTTTTTATGATTAATCAATCAAATAAAACTTTAAATACTAATATTACAAAATTAGTAAATCAACCATATAAATATGGATTTTCAACAACAATTGAAAAAGACATTATTGAAAAAGGTTTAAATACCGATGTCGTACGTTTAATTTCGACAAAAAAACAAGAACCTGAGTTTTTATTAAATTTTCGTCTAAAAGCTTATAAAAAATGGAAACAAATGTCTTGCCCAGAATGGGCACAGTTAAAATTTTCTGAAATTGACTATCAAGACGTTATTTATTATTCTGCTCCTAAATTAAAGAAAAAATTAAATAGTTTAGATGAGGTTGATCCAGAATTATTAGAAACATTTGAAAAATTGGGTATTTCTTTAACGGAACAAAAACGGTTAACCAATGTTGCGGTTGATGCAGTTTTTGATAGTGTTTCTATTGGAACAACTTTTAAAGAAGAGCTTGCTGAACATGGGATTATTTTTTGCTCAATGGCGGAAGCTATTCAAGAATACCCAGATCTTATTCAAAAATATTTAGGAACAGTTGTACCAATTGGAGATAATTATTTTTCTGCTTTAAATTCAGCTGTTTTTACAGATGGTTCATTTTGTTATATTCCAAAAGATGTAAAATGTCCGTTAGATCTTTCAACATATTTTAGAATTAATGATCAACAATCAGGTCAATTTGAAAGAACATTAATTATTGCTGATAAAAATAGTCAGGTAAGTTATTTAGAAGGCTGTACAGCACCTCAATATGATAATAATCAATTACATGCTGCAATTGTTGAATTAATTGCATTTGAAAATGCTAATATTAAATATTCAACAGTTCAAAACTGGTATGCAGGTAATGAAAATGGTGAGGGTGGGATTTATAACTTTGTGACCAAACGCGGATTATGTGCCGGTCAAAATTCAAAAATTTCGTGGACTCAAGTTGAAACGGGTTCTAACATTACGTGGAAATATCCAAGTTGTTTGTTAGTTGGTGATGAAGCACAGGGGGAATTCTATTCTGTTGCTCTAACTAATAATTATCAACAAGCTGATACTGGAACAAAAATGATTCATGTAGGGAAAAAGACTCGAAGTCGAATTGTTTCTAAAGGTATTTCTGCTGGACAATCCAAAAATAGTTATCGAGGTCTTGTAAATATTACAAGTAAAGCTGTTGGATCCCGAAATTATTCTCAATGTGATTCCTTACTTATTGGGAATTTATCAAATGCAAATACATTTCCAGTGATTTCAGTACAAAATGCAACAAGTAAAGTTGAACATGAAGCATCAACTTCAAAAATTGGAGAAGAACAAATTTTTTATTTCTTACAACGAGGAATTTCAGTAGAAAAAGGTGTTGAATTAATGATTAGTGGTTTCTGTAAAGATGTTTTTACTGAATTACCATTAGAATTTGCGGCAGAAGCCGATCGTTTATTAAGTTTAAAATTAGAAGGAAGTGTTGGATAATGAATAAAACTCCTATTTTAGAAATTAAAGAATTAAAAGCTTCAATTGATACAAATCAAATTTTAAAAAGTTTAGATTTAACAGTTAATAGAGGTGAAATTCACGCAATTATGGGCCCAAATGGTTCAGGAAAAAGTACGTTTTCAAAAGTATTAGCAGGTCACCCTGCTTATCAAGTGTTAGATGGTACAGTTTTATTTAAAGGAACTAATATTTTAGATTTAGATCCTGAAGAACGCTCACATCTTGGTATTTTCTTAGCTTTTCAATACCCAATTGAAATCCCAGGTGTAAGTAATGAAGATTTTTTACGTCTAGCATATAATGCGAAGCAAAAAGCGAATGATTTACCAGAAGTTGATCCTTTAGAATTTTTAATGATTATTCAACAAAAATTAGACCTTGTTGATATGTCACCAGCTTTTTTAAGTCGAAATGTTAATGAAGGGTTTTCTGGGGGTGAAAAAAAACGTAATGAGATTCTTCAAATGATTTTATTAGACTCAGAATTATGTATTTTAGATGAAACAGATTCTGGGTTAGATATTGATGCTTTGAAAATTATTTCAAATGGAATTAATGTTTTCATGAATGATCGTAAAGCTATTATTTTAATTACACATTATCAACGTTTACTAGATTATATTAAACCTGATTTTGTTCATGTTATGCAAAACGGTAAAATTATTAAAACTGGAACTGCAGAGTTAGCAAAAGAATTAGAATTAAAAGGCTACGAGTGGTTAAAATAGGGGTTTTTTATAAAAATAAACCTAAATTATTATAAAAATAGTTATACTTATTAGTGTTCCTGTATATTTTTTAATATTGGGTAATTTACTAAATTAGTTAAATTTTATGTACCCAGATAATTATTATTCAAGTACGTTTACATTATTAGCGGAGGCAGAAGTAGGAAAACATTTTTACTGGAATATTGCTGGTTATCTAGTACATGGACAAGTTTTAGTAGTAATCTGGTTTGTAGTAGCAATTTTGCTAGTTTTCTCAATCTTAGGTACTAGTAATGCCGAACGAATTCCACATGGTTGGCAAAACTTTATGGAATCGGCAATTGATTTTGTTACAGATATCGCAAGAAATCAACTAGGTGAAAGTTTTTATCGCGAATGGGTACCATTTATTGGTACGTTGTTCTTATTTATCTTTGGTTCAAACTGGGCCGGTGCAGTTATTCCATGGAAGTTAATTGAACTTCCAGAAGGGGAATTCGCAGCACCAACAAATGATATTAATACAACCGTAGCCTTAGCTTTATTAACATCTTTTGCTTATTTCTATGCAGGTTTAAGTAAAAAAGGGTTAGGATATTTCAAACGATATGTTCAACCAATTCCTCTTCTTCTACCAATTAACATTTTAGAAGATTTTACAAAACCTTTATCACTAAGTTTCCGATTATTTGGTAACGTTTTAGCTGATGAATTAACAATTACAGTATTGACTGCTTTAGTACCGTTGGTAGTACCATTACCAATTATGTGTTTAGGTATTTTCGCTGGTTCAGTACAAGCTTTAATTTTCTCAACATTAGCCGCAGCTTATATTGCTGAAGCTTTAGAGTAAATTAAAACAACTTTAGATTTTTCTAAAATTACATTTATATTCACATTTATTAATTAAAATTTATTATGGATTCTATCATTTCTGCTGCTTCTGTTATAGCTGCTGGTTTATCAATTGGTTTAGCTGCTATCGGTCCTGGTATCGGTCAAGGTAACGCTGCTGGTCAAGCAGTTGAAGGTATTGCTCGTCAACCTGAAGCAGAAAACAAAATTCGTGGTACTTTATTATTAAGTTTAGCTTTCATGGAAGCTTTAACAATTTACGGTCTAGTAGTAGCATTAGCATTATTATTTGCTAACCCATTCAACAGCTAAGCTAGTTTATCACGTAAGAAACTAAATAGATCGAAATATAATTGTATTTCGATCTATTAAAAATTTTTAATTCTATAGTAGAACATATAGATTTTATATGGTTAATCTTTCAATATTAATTTCAAGTTCAGAAGTAAGTGGTCCTGGCGGATTATTTGATTTTAATGCAACTTTACCGTTAGTAGCCATTCAATTCGTTCTATTAATGCTAATTCTTAACACAATTTTATACAGTCCTTTATTAACTGTTATTGAAGAGCGTAAAGAATATATTTTAGGAAACCTTGCAAAGGCTTCTGAAATTTTAGCACAAGCAAACGAATTAACTACTCAATACGAACAAGAATTAAGTAACGTCCGTAAAGAAGCACAATTAGAAATTACAAATTCACAAAAAATTCATAAAGAAATTTTAGAAATTGAACTAAATATTTCTCAAAAATATATTGATAATTTATTAGATACTATTACAAAAGATCTTCAAGATAAGAAGAATACTGCACTTAATAGTTTAGATACAATTGTTCAATCTCTTTGTACAGATATTGAAACAAGATTATCAATCTAATTTTTTGTTTATTGTAATTTTCCTATTTATATGCGAACAGTTTAGACACAAACTTTAAAACATGGAAAATTTAGATCAAATTTTTACATTAGTTGCTGAACACGAAGGTATTGGGTTAAACCTTGATATTTTAGAAACTGGCTTAATTAACATTCTTGCGTTAGTTGCTATTTTAGTATATGTCGGTAAAGATTTCTTAGGGTCAATACTAGAAGAGCGTAAAACAAGTATCGTTCAAGGCGTTCAAGATGCTGAAGATCGTTTAAATGAAGCTAATCGTCGTTTAAGTGAAGCTCAGAAGCAATTAAGTCAAGCTAATGTAGTTATTACTGAAATCAAAAATGAAACAGTAGCGGCGAAAAAAGTTTTACTTGAAGCTGATGCTTATCAATCAAAAAAAGATTTAGCTACAAGCTTTAGTCGTGCCTTAGCAACTTTCCGTTCTAAAGAACGACAAATCTTTTTAGAAGTTAAGCAACAAATCATCTTACTAGTGTTAAACCGTACTGTAACACGTGCTCAAGAAACCTTTGGTAAAAAAGACCGTGCAGCAGCATTAATTAACGACACTATTAATAAATTAGAAGGAGATTTATTATGAGTAAGAATCCTTTAGCCGCAAAGGTTGCAGCTCCTTATGCACGTGCCTTATATGATTTTTCAGTTGAACAAAATCTGATGCATCAGATTACAGCTGATTTTCAAAATTTAGAAGTATTTTTAGAGGAAACTCCAGATTTAACAAACTATTTAAATAATCCTTTAATTGGTCCTGACCAAAAACAAGAATTATTAGATAAAACATTAAAATCTGAGTTAAATCAAGAAACATTTAAATTTTTAAGTGTTTTGGTACAACGTGATCGTATTAATTTATTACCTGATGTAATTACAGGGTACTTAGATTTAGTTTACGAATTAGCTTCAATTAAAATGATTGAAGTTACTACAGCGTTTGCGTTCACAAATTTACAAAAAAATACTTTAATTCAAAAATTAAAAGAATTAACAAACGCACGTGAAATTCGTTTAGTTATTAATGTTGATTCAAGCTTAATCGGCGGATTTTTAATTAAAACAAACTCAAAAGTAATTGATTTCACAGTTAAAAATCAGTTACAACTTTTAGCTAAACATCTAGATACTATTCTAGAAATTTAAAAACTAAAATCTTTTATTAACTTTTTACCCTAAAAAATAATACAATGATAAATCTTCGTCCAGACGAAATTAGTAGTATTATCCGTGAACAAATTGAAAAGTACGATCAAGATGTTAAAGTAGATAATATTGGTACTGTTCTACAAGTAGGTGATGGTATTGCTCGTGTTTATGGTCTTGATCAAGTAATGAGTGGTGAACTTTTAGAATTTGAAGATAAAACCGTAGGTATTGCACTTAACTTAGAAAATGATAACGTTGGTGTAGTATTAATGGGTACTGGTCGTCAAATTTTAGAAGGTGGTACAGTAAAAGCTACTGGTAAAATTGCTCAAATTCCAGTAGGTGATAACTTCTTAGGTCGAGTTGTTAACCCATTAGGTGCTCCTATTGATGGTAAAGGTGATATCGAAACAACTGAAACACGTTTAGTTGAATCTATGGCACCTGGTATCATTAGCCGTAAGTCTGTATGTGAACCATTACAAACAGGTATTACTTCAATTGATGCTATGATTCCAATTGGTCGTGGTCAACGTGAATTAATCATTGGTGATCGTCAAACAGGTAAAACTTCAATTGCTGTAGATACTATCATTAACCAATCAACAGAAAATGTTGTTTGTGTTTATGTTGGTGTTGGTCAAAAAGCTTCAACTGTAGCACAAGTAGTAAATGTATTAGAAGAAAAAGGTGCTATGGCTTATACAATTATTGTATCAGCTAGTGCAAACGATCCTGCTACATTACAATATATTGCTCCATATGCCGGTGCTGCCTTAGCTGAGTACTTCATGTACAATGGTAAAGCAACATTAGTAGTTTATGATGATTTAACGAAACAAGCGATGGCTTACCGTCAAATGTCATTATTATTACGTCGTCCTCCAGGGCGTGAAGCATACCCAGGTGATGTATTCTACTTACACTCACGTTTATTAGAGCGTGCTGCTAAATTAAGTGACGCTTTAGGTGGTGGTAGTATGACAGCATTACCAATCATTGAAACACAAGCAAGTGATGTATCTGCTTACATTCCAACAAATGTAATTTCAATTACAGATGGTCAAATCTTCTTATCAAATGATTTATTTAACTCAGGTATTCGTCCAGCAATTAACGTAGGTATTTCAGTATCACGTGTTGGTTCGGCTGCACAAACAAAAGCAATGAAAAAAGTTGCTGGTAAGTTAAAATTAGAATTAGCACAGTTTGCTGAATTAGAAGCATTCTCGCAATTCGCATCTGATTTAGATGAAGCTACACAAAAACAATTAGCACGTGGTACACGTTTACGTGAATTATTAAAACAACCTCAAAATTCACCGTTATCAGTTGCTGAACAAGTAGCTTTAATTTACACGGGTATTAACGGTAAATTAGATGATTTAGCAGTTGGTGATGTTAAAAAGTATTGTGCAAGTTTAATTACATACTTAAACACATCTAAAAAATCATACATTGATGCTGTAACATCAAGTCTTCAATTTACAGATGAAGCAGAAGCTGCTTTAAATGAAGCAATTGAAGAAGCAAAAGTTGCATTCAAATAAAATGTTTATAAGTTAATTAGAATTTTTCTAATTAACTTATATTATTATTTTCTTTTTAATTTCAAGAAAATTTTATTAAATTACATAATTTTTCTAATCTTCACTTATAATAATATTGTAGCTAACTTTTTTCTAGTTTAGTTGTAAGAAAGTCAAAAACCTATTATTTAAATTTAAGGAATGAATTACTATGGCATTACCATGGTATCGTGTTCATACTGTTGTTTTAAATGATCCGGGTCGTTTAATTGCAGTACATTTAATGCACACAGCATTAGTTGCAGGTTGGGCTGGTTCAATGGCTTTATATGAGCTAGCTGTTTTTGATCCATCTGATCCTGTATTAAATCCAATGTGGCGTCAAGGTATGTTTGTTATGCCTTTCATGACACGTTTAGGTATTACAGATTCTTGGGGTGGTTGGAGTATCACTGGTGAGAGCGTTTCAAACCCAGGTATCTGGAGTTTTGAAGGTGTTGCTTTATCACACATTATCTTATCTGGTATGTGTTTCTTAGCAGCAATCTGGCATTGGGTATATTGGGATTTAGAATTATTCCGTGATCCTCGTACTGGTGAGCCAGCATTAGATTTACCAAAGATTTTTGGTATTCACTTATTCTTATCTGGTTTATTATGTTTTGGTTTTGGTGCTTTCCACGTAACAGGTTTATTTGGACCTGGTATCTGGGTATCAGATGCATACGGTATTACTGGCAAAGTACAACCTGTAGCCCCTGCTTGGGGTGCTGATGGTTTCAACCCATTCAATCCAGGTGGTATTGCAGCTCACCATATTGCAGCAGGTATCTTTGGTATCTTTGCAGGTATTTTCCATTTAACAGTACGTCCACCGCAACGTTTATACCGTGCTTTACGAATGGGTAATATTGAAACAGTATTATCAAGTAGTATCTCTGCAGTATTCTTCGCAGCATTTGTAACATCTGGTACAATGTGGTACGGTGCAGCAGCAACACCAATTGAATTATTTGGTCCAACTCGTTACCAATGGGATAGTGGCTACTTCCAACAAGAAATTGAACGTCAAGTAGAAACATCTGTAAGTGAAGGTTTATCTGAAAGTCAAGCATGGTCTCGTATTCCAGATAAATTAGCGTTTTATGATTACATTGGAAACAACCCAGCTAAAGGTGGTTTATTCCGTGCTGGTCCAATGAACAAAGGTGATGGTATTGCTGAAGCATGGTTAGGTCACCCAATTTTCCGTGATAAGGAAGGTCGTGAGTTAACTGTACGTCGTATGCCTGCCTTCTTCGAAACATTCCCAGTTATCTTAGTAGATAAAGATGGTATTATTCGTGCGGATATCCCTTTCCGTCGTGCGGAATCTAAATACAGTATTGAGCAAGTAGGTGTAACTGTAGATTTCTATGGTGGTAAATTAAATGGTCAAACATTTAAAGATGCACCAACAGTTAAGAAATTTGCTCGTAAAGCACAATTAGGTGAAGTATTCGAATTCGATCGTACAAGTTTAGAATCTGATGGTGTATTCCGTAGTAGTCCACGTGGTTGGTACACTTACGGTCACGCAAACTTTGCATTATTATTCTTCTTTGGTCATTTATGGCATGGTGGTCGTACAATCTTCCGTGATGTATTTACGGGTATTGGTGCAGAAGTGACAGAACAAGTTGAGTTTGGTGCATTCCAAAAGCTTGGTGATAAGTCAACGAAGAAACAAGGTGCTGTATAAATTATAGTCTTTGTTCTTTAAATTTATTTAAAATTAAAGAGGATTAAATAATGGAAGCTTTAGTTTATACATTTTTACTTATTGGTACGTTAATGGTAATTTTCTTTGCAGTATTCTTCAGAGAAACTCCACGTATTCTTCGCTAATAAAACCATATATTTTTTAATATATGGTTTTATATTTTAATCTTCGTGTTCTTCAAATGGATCACGAAGGTTTTTTGATGCAGGGCCAAAAGCTGTGAAAATTGAATACGAAGTAATACCTAAAAGTAAACTTGATACAAAAATAATAAGAATAGTGGCTGTTTCCATACTCGATTTATATAAATTATGAATCAACGTTTTAATATTATATAGCATTAATTAAAAATTATTTCTAAAATACGTAATTTTTTGAATAGCTTATATAAAAGTTGGGATAGTCAGGTTTTAACATTTTAAAGCAATGTTTGCTCTAGGTATGCTCGTTTAATCATTTTCCTTTTTGATCATGCTTTTTAACTTAACCATAAAAATATTCTATCAATATTTTTTATGGTTAAGTGAACCATCAGGTTTAACAATTTGTTTTGTCTTTTCAATTACAAATTTTAAATTGTTAAAACGTATTTATTAAAACTATAAAAATTTTCTTATGGCATTAAGAACAAGATTAGGTGAAATTTTACGCCCATTAAATGCTGAATATGGTAAAGTTGCTCCAGGTTGGGGTACAACACCAATTATGGGAGTTGTAATGGTTGCATTTTTAATATTCTTAGTAATTATTTTACAAATCTATAATTCTTCATTAATTATTGAAAATGTTGATGTAGATTGGGCAAACGGTATTGTATAACTTTAATATTATATATAAAGATAATCTAAAAAATCAGGTTAACTGGTTTTTTAGATTATTTAATTCTTAATTATTAGTAAAATAGAGATATGGATATTATCAGTCTAGGTTGGGCAGGTTTAATGACAATGTTTACATTTACGTTAGCATTAGTTGTTTGGGCTCGAAATGGTTTTTAATTTGTGGAACCGTATAAAAATTAAAATTTTTAAACATTATGGCATTAATTCTTAAAATCTTCCCATATGCAAGTCCTGAAATTGTTACTACTGCAGTAACATGTTTCTTTATGACATTATTTGGTCTTTCATTAGGATTTGCATTATTAAAAGTTCAAGGTGAATAGTAAACATTTAATAATAATATAATAATATATTATTATTAAATGTTTTTATACATAATTTTTTATTTACTATTAGAAATATAGACCTAACATGTCAGGGAAAAATCGATTAATTTCGATAATAAATCCTGCTGTAAAAGTCATCCAGATAGTTAAAAGAACAGGTGCTGTTGATAAATATTTTTGAAAATTTTTCATAAAATTAATTTGAAATAGAAATTAAATAAGTGATAAATTTAACGTGGTGATACTGTTACTTCTTCATCTAATGCAACTAAATCACCGCTAACTAATTCTTCCCATGCAGAAATTGGCCAAATGTAACCTGTTGTCATAATTTTTAATGCTAATGGAACATTAATAATAATTTCACTTTCTGCCGGATTTTTAGTTGTACTTACCGCTCTTAAATATTTACGACCTACCCAGCCAATCCAGCCTGAAATATAGATGAAACCAAAACCTGGTAACATAAATTCAGCAGCGTGACTCCAACGACCATCAGCAATTAAATGAGGTAAACCATCGGCACCACATAATAATTCTGAACGGCTATATTTATCAAAACGAGCTTCAGTTCGTTCGATTTGTTGTTGTAAAGCTAAAGCAGGTGGAGTTCCGGCTTCATATGTACTTTTTCGTTGTTCTAATTTTTTGATACTTGCTTTTTCTCTTTTAGCAAAAGCTGGTGAATCACTACATTTTGTTAAACCACCAATTTCTGCTGACGCAATATTTGGTGTTAACGTAATTAAAACTGCAACAAGTAAAGTTAAGATGTTAAAACGTTTCATTAATCAAAGTAAACAAAATTTAAAAGTTTATAGTTAGTAAAAAATTTCTTAAACATAACATTATTACTATATATAATAGTTTAGTTTTAAATAAAAAATCATTTTTCTCATAAATTACGTTATATATTAATAATTAACTTTTTGGTTTAAAATGAACAGCATGTACATTTGAAAGGTATAGTTTTATTATTATAATGTTATTTATAAGATTTCTTGATAAAGTAAAGGCTTTTAATCTAAGTTTTCTTTCTTTTACATTTATTCTATTAATATCTTTCTTTAATGCAATTTGTTTTTACAAATATCTTAAAATTAAACATGTTGAACCTAATTCAAAATGGGAAAACTCAAATATGCACAGTTTATTAAACCTTTTTCTCTTATTGATTAATATTGATCAAGAAACCGTCTTAAATTTTTTTGGATTTGACAATCCAAATATGTATTTAAATTCAAGTTTTAACGAAGCGACAGTCTCAACTGAGATTTCATTAGAAACCTTAAAACTTGTTTTTCAAGGCTTTTTAGAACGGTATCAATATGGTCTTGGATTAGTCGATATTGAAAATATACTTATTTTTATTACTTTTGTTCGATTTTTAATTCTTGCAAATCGCTATAATATTAAAACATCATTCTATATTTCCTGTATTAGTTTATTTGCCGGGTTTTTATGGTATACCCATTTAAAAGATTTAATTGGATGGTATGGAGATATGATTAGTTATAACCGTCTAACTAGTCGTTATTTAGATGATATGTTAACTGAAAGTTATATGGAAGATACCAAAAATCAAAAAATAATGTATCTAGAATTCATCAATCAAAATCCATTAAACTTTTTAAAATCTTCATTAGTCTATGCTAGTGAACGAAACGGTTATCGAATTGATCCTGTTTCAATGATTATAGCAAATTTACCACAATCACTAAAATCACAAGGAAGTAGTTTATACTATTCAATTTATAATAATGTATTTCCAACAATGTGGAGATTTGTTGGTGAACAATTACAAGAAATTGCTCCATTATTAATGTATGTATTTATTGTTCGAATCAATAAAAAATATTGTCCTTACTTAATCCGTTGGCATTGGACTTATTTAATCGTTTCTAGTCTTTTTGAAGGCGAAATTATTCGAATTATGTATCGCTTATATACATATGATAGTATGATTTTAATTCCTTCAGAACGATTTGAAGAGTCAGCATTTTTACAGCCGATGTTTATGCTAATTATTACCACTCACTATTTCCTTGTTTGTTTAGGTTTATTACATGCAGCATGTGGGCAATATTTTTATATTCCATTTTTAACTGAAAATACTGAAATACATATTGGTAAACGTCCACAAAATAGTATTTATAGTGGTGGGTACACAGCATGGCAAGATGGTGGGTCAAAACAAATTGAAATTATGACCAAAAGTCAAAAATCTTTCAAATTTCCACGTTTATGGTGGGGTTGGTTAGGAAAACAGTCAAATCTGAATGAAACAGAATATCGTAAACGACAACAGGCTCGTTTTAAAACTAACCGATTTAAAGGATTAACTAAATTACTTAAACAATTAAAAAATTGGATTTTAGGTAAAGCGTAAAATTTTAATTAAGATTTAAAAAATAAAATAAAAGGAGAAATAAATTTCTTATATAAATTTAAAAAAATTATATAAGAAATTTATTATTACTCATATTGGAAATGTTTATCTTTATTATAAAGATGAACCTAATCCAGAATATGAACCATAGATAAATAAGCTAACCATTGTAATTACAGCTAAGCCACCTACAAGACCTACAAGCCATAAAGGAATTCGACCAGTATTTGCCATCTAAAAAACTCCTAGTTGTTAAAATTAGTTGAAGAAATAACTTGAAAATAATACAGCTAAAACAAAAATTAATAGAAGTCCCCAGTAAAGAGAAGTTCGATTTAATTCTACTGCTTGTTTATTTGGATTTGGACCCGTCATTAAAATTACCTCGTTTCTATATTATTAAATTATCGTTGAATGAATTGCATAGCTGTAATTCCACCTAAGAAGAATACAGTTGGAATTGCTAAGCCGTGAATAGCTAACCAACGGAAAGTAAAAATTGGGTATGCTACAGGTTGATTAATGTTGTTTGACATGTTTTTTACCTCTTGATATATTATAAACCTTTAGTTAAATCTTCTAATTCTTGTTTTGCACTGAATCGATCATTTACTAATGGTACTTGTTGACGATCTTGTGTGAAGTATTCATTTGGACGTGGTGTACCGAATACATCATATGCTAAACCTGTACTAATAAATAACCATCCTGATACGAAAAGAGATGGAATTGTAATACTATGAATAATCCAGTAACGTACACTTGTAATAATATCCGAAAACGGACGTTCGCCAGTAGATCCACCAGACATAATTAGATTTTCTCCTATAAAAAATGATTGTTGCTCATTCAAAAAATTTTCAAGAGCGGGCAGGGGGAATCGAACCCCCATCATTAGCTTGGAAGGCTAAGGTTTTACCACTAAACTATGCCCGCATAAAACAATTATAGAATTATGCGGGTATAAAAAGCAATAAACCCGCTATAAATTTTCTAATTTTAAATCTAAAAATTTAGCTAAATCAGCTGCTTGTTTTTCTAAATTTGAAATTGAATTTGGTTGTTGAACCGGTGTTAAAGGAATTTTTCGTTCATCCTTTAAACATAGATAGATACTTCGTTGTGGGTTTAAACCTTCTGAAATTTTTATTCCAATTGCCTGTACACTTGTTACAGGATATGTTAAAAGAATTTCTCGATTTTTTCCTGGAAATCCTCTTCGTACAATCTTAATAAGATTTTCAAGTTTATTATATTCATTATAGCCACTTCCAATATCCCATAAAATGGTAGCACCGATATAAAGACTTAATGATAAACTTAAAGCTCCATAAAACATCATAACGACACCTTGTGGAATAAATACTAATTCTGTCGGATTTGCAAAGGGAAGTAAATTAACTTTAAAATAGCTAGATAATCCGGCTAATAAAAAACTAATACCTCCAATTGCTAGAAATGCACCCCAAAAATAGTTACTAAAACGTCTAGATCCAACAATATTATCCTGACGAATATTTTCTTCCATTTTTAGAATCGAATTAAATTAATTTAATTGATTTTAAGCCTAAGAATAAACCTGAAGCAACGGCAAAAGAAAATCCTACTAATAAAATGTAATCGATAGCAACTGTCATAAAATCTTTTTGTTTTATAAAAATGAAGTTTATAAAATTTTTTCTGTATATTAGTATATATTATATAGTAATCTATATAAAAATTTTGGTTGGTAAAAATTTTCATTAAATTTTTAAATACCTTAGATTATTTAAACAATTCTACTATTAATTTCATTAAATTTTAAATTAAATTTATGGCTAATTTTATTAAACCTTATAATGATGACCCATTTGTAGGACATTTAGCAACTCCAATCACGTCATCAGCCGTGACTCGAGCTTTATTAAAAAATTTACCAGCATATCGATTTGGTTTAACTCCATTATTACGTGGTTTAGAAATTGGTTTAGCGCATGGATATTTTTTAATCGGTCCATTTGTTAAATTAGGTCCGTTACGAAATTCTGATATCGCATTAATTGCAGGTTTTTTATCAACAATTGGTTTAATCCTTATTTTAACATTAGGGTTAACAATTTATGGTGCTGCAGTCTTTAATAGTGATAAAGAGTCTTTAGAAACAACAGAAACAACTCTTCAAACAAGAAAAGCTTGGGATCAGTTTAAAGGTGGATTCTTTGTTGGGGCTTGTGGTAGTGCAGGCTTTGCATTAATTTGCCTATCAAGTATACCACAAAGTATACTATAATTAGATAAAACACTTTCTTAGTTTACTATACTAACTTGATCAAATTTTAATTAATTTAGTATAGTAAGCAAATTATTTTAGATTTAAATATTAAATATTATTATGAGTACATTAGCTACAACTCCTGTTAATTTACAAGAAGAATACACTAAAACTGAAATTGCTAAAATTTTAAATATTTTAGATGAAGAATTGGTTGGATTAGTACCAGTAAAAACACGAATTCGTGAAATTGCTGCATTGTTATTAATTGATAAATTACGAAAAAATTTAGGTATTACTGCAGGGAGCCCTGGTTTACATATGTCATTCACAGGTAGTCCTGGAACTGGTAAAACAACCGTAGGTTTAAAAATGGCGGATATTTTATATCAATTAGGGTATGTAGAAAAAGGTCATTTATTAACAGTAACTCGAGATGATTTAGTAGGTCAGTATATTGGTCATACTGCTCCTAAAACAAAAGAAGTTCTTAAGAAAGCAATGGGTGGTGTTTTATTCATTGATGAAGCATACTATTTATATAAGCCAGATAATGAACGTGATTATGGTTCAGAAGCGATTGAGATTTTATTACAAGTAATGGAAAATCAACGAGATGATTTAGTTGTAATTTTAGCAGGCTATAAAGAGCCAATGGATAAATTCTATGAATCAAATCCTGGTTTATCATCACGAATTGCAAATCATATTGATTTTCCAGATTATACAACTGATGAATTATTACAAATTTCAAAATTGATGTTAGAAGAACAACAATATCAATTAACACCAGATGCAGAAGTAGCTTTAACAGAATATATTAAGCGTCGTAAACAAAAACCATTATTTGCAAATGCGCGAAGTGTAAAAAATGCGTTAGATCGTGCACGTATGCGTCAAGCAAATCGAATTTTTGATAGTCGCGGTCAGGTATTAACGAAAAAAGAACTTGTAAATATTGAAGCTCAAGATATTTTACAAAGTACGATTTTTGATTAAACCTTCCTAAAAATTTAACAACAATCTTACTATGAGTTTATTAGTCGTTGGCGGAACCGGAACATTAGGTCGCCAAATTGTGTTACAAGCATTAACAAAAGGTTATCCTGTTCGTTGTTTAGTACGAAATTTTCGTCGAGCAAATTTCTTAAAAGAATGGGGTGCTGAATTAGTTTATGGAGATTTAAGTATTCCGGAAACAATTCCTCCATGTTTACAAGGTATTACAGCTGTAATTGATGCATCGACAAGTCGTCCATCAGATGAAGATGCATTAAAAACAGTTGATTGGGATGGTAAGTTAGCATTAATTAAATCTGCAAAAGCGGCAAACGTTAAACGATTCATTTTCTGTTCGACTCAAAATTTAGAACAATTTTCTAATATCCCATTAATGGAAATGAAACAAGGAATTGAATTTGAATTACAAGAATCAAATATTCCTTATACAATTTTTAGACTAACAGGTTTTTATCAAGGATTAATTGAACAATATGCAATTCCGATTCTTGAGAATTTACCAATTTGGGTAACTAATGAAAAGACTTGTGTTTCGTATATGGATACACAAGATATTGCAAAATTCTGTATACGGTCATTACAACTTCCACAAACTATTAATAAAACTTTCTTCTTAGGTGGTCCTAAAGGTTGGGTTTCTTCGGAAATTATTAGTTTATGTGAACAGTTAGCTGGTCAAACGGCTAAGGTAAATCAAATTCCAGTATTCTTATTAAAATTTGTAAGTCGCTTTTTTGGTTTCTTTGAATGGGGTCAAAATATAAGTGATAGATTAGCATTTGCTGAAATTTTAAATGTTGAAAATAATTTTTCAAAATCAACTTTTGATCTTTATAAAACATTTAAAATTGATTCAAGTGAAGTTGTTCAATTAGATGACTATTTCTTAGAATATTTCATTCGTTTATTAAAACGATTACGAGATATTAATTTTGAAGATGTTCAAAAACAAAAGAATTTAGTAATTTAAGACGTTTTAAGAATTTCTAGATAAAATTCTAGAAATTCTTAAAAACACTGATGTAATTTTTTAATATCTTTTTACGTAAATCTTTTTTTTTTAAATGAATTATACAAATTTCTTAATCCGTGTTATTAGCCAACCAGAACGAAGTATTTTTAATGTTAATAATGAAGATATCATTTATGCTGAATTTATTGCCAAATTTTATCAGTATCGAAATAATGCATATACCTTATGTAAAATTAAAGTTTGGGGTAATTTAGCATATGATGTTTTGCGGTATTATAATAAAAACGATTTTTTAATGGTGGAAGGTTCTTTATCAACAGAGAACTCAACTTTTGAGAAATTAGACATTAATACGTCTATAAATATTACAGCATCGAAAATTTATCCGTTTGCATTAATGAAAAAAACCAAATAACTTTTTTTGAATTAAATTATTCAGAATTCTTATATTTTAGTATAATTAATAATATTAAAAACAGTTCCTAGGAAAAATTGCATGTTAACTTTAAAAATTTTAGTTTATACAACTGTAATCTTTTTTGTTTCGTTATTTATTTTTGGTTTCCTTTCAAGTGATCCATCACGAAATCCAAATCGTAAAGATCTTGAGTAATGTAAAATTAAATCGATTCATTTCGAATCGATTTAGTTCTAAAATATAATTTTTTTTAATTAAAATATAAAAATATTCAATTTAATAAGAGGGTTTATATTTCGTTATCTTTTGTTAGGTTATCTATAAAAAAATTACCCCCAAGGGAATTCGAATCCCTGTCTGCTCCGTGAAAGGGAGCTGTCCTAGGCCTCTAGACGATGGGGGCAAATTGTTGTTTCTAGTATACTACTAGAGAGCGGGCGACGCGATTCGAACGCGCGACATCAACCTTGGCAAGGTTGCGCTCTACCACTGAGCTACGCCCGCATATCCATTCGTTTTTTACATAATGAATCGATAGTAATTAATATTATATAAGTTTCTATAACTTCTGTCAATAGGTTATTTTTTAGAAATTATAGTATTAACTATAATTTCTATACACACTAGATTGACGATGAAATACCGTCAGCAGCGGCAATAACAATTACAAGGAAAACCCAAATTTGGAAAAATCGGTTAAATTTACCTTTAGAAACTTCCCATTCACCTGGAGTAGCTAATGCTACAGGTACAGTTACAACTAAACCTAATGAAATTAAGACTAGTAATGCTACTAATAAAGTTATCATATATATTTTTTAAAATTTTTTATATTGATGATCGAAAGATTGAGAGTATTAAAGATTACCTTTTTTCAAAGCTAATAATACAATTACTGCCGGACCTGCTAACATAATAGCACCAGTTGCTAGTAGCTGACCTATAACTTGCCAATTAATCATTTTTCAAATCCTTAATTTATAAATTTTTATTAAAATTTCAAATAACAAAATAACTTATAATGTTATTTGTCATTTTACTTTAAAATTTGTAAAGTAAATATATTATTTTAAATAATATTTATAATAATTATATCTAAAGTTTTTTTTGTCTAAAAGGTTTAATTTTTATTAGTATTTATGTTAATATAATTGTAGGGTTGCTAACTCAATGGTAGAGTACTCGGCTTTTAACCGATTTGTTCTGGGTTCGAGTCCCAGGTAACCCAATTTTTTTTATTTCTATTAAATTTTAAATATAAAATATTTTTTTATATTTTTTGTTCAAAATTAATTTGAACAAAAAATATAGATGTAATTCAATTAGTCAATAGGACGCATTGATAATACAGGTTCGTTAGCACGGTTAATACCTTTTTCGAAACCAGCAGCAGCAGCACGAGCACGACCTGAGTGCCACCAGTGACCGATTAAGAAGAAGAATCCTAAGAAGAAGTGAGAACAACATAACCATGAACGTGGAGATACGTAGTTTACAGAGTTAATTTCTGTTGCTACACCACCTACAGAGTTTAATGAACCTAATGGTGCATGTGTCATGTATTCTGCAGCACGACGTTCTTGCCATGGTTGAATATCATTTTTAATTTTGTTGATATCTAAACCGTTTGGACCACGTAATGGTTCTACCCATGGAGCACGTAAATCCCAGAAACGCATTGTTTCACCACCAAAAATGATCTCACCACTTGGTGAACGCATTAAGTATTTACCTAAACCAGTTGGACCTTGCGCAGAAGATACGTTAGCACCTAAACGTTGATCTCGAACTAAGAAAGTAAATGCTTGTGATTGTGATGCTTCTGGACCAGTTGGACCGTATAATTCACTAGGGTATGCTGTGTTGTTATACCAAGCGTATAAAGCAGCAGTGAAACCCATTAATGAAATTGCAGCTAAACTGTATGATAAGTATGCTTCACCAGACCATACAAAAGCACGACGTGCCCATGCAAATGGCTTAGTGAAAATGTGCCAGATACCACCTGTGATACATAAAATACCAACCCAAATGTGACCACCAACAACATCTTCCATATTGTTTACAGAAACAACCCAACCGTCACCACCGAATGGAGAACGGAATACGTAACCGAAAATTACAATTGGGTTTAATGTTGGAGTTGTGATGTAACGAACATCACCACCACCTGGTGCCCATGTATCATAGATACCACCTAAGTACATTGCTTTGATTACTAATAAGAATGAACCTAAGCCTAATAAACATAAATGAATACCTAAAATTGTAGTCATTTTGTTTTTATCACGCCAGTCATAACCAAAGAATGGGAATGATTCTTCTAAAGTATCAGGACCTAATAAAGAGTGGTAAATACCACCAAAACCTAAAATCGCTGATGAAATTAAGTGAAGAACACCTACTGCAAAGTATGGTACTGTTGATGTGATTTCACCACCAGGGCCAATACCGTAACCTAATGTTGCTAAGTGTTGGATTAAAATGAAACCTTGTTCATATGTTGGTTTTTCTGGTACAAAGTGTGATACTTCGAATAATACCATAGCACCAGCCCAGAATACCATTAAACCTGCGTGTGCTACGTGAGCACCTAATAATTTACCAGAAACATTGATTAAACGAGCGTTTCCACTCCACCAAGCGAAACCTGTTGATTCAATGTCACGGCCTGCAATACTACTATTAAAGGGCGTTTCCACGTGGTAATACCTCCTCAGGGAATACGAAGTTTTCATGCGGTTGATCTTGTGCCGCCATCCATGCACGGATACCTTCGTTTAATAAAATGTTTTTTGTGTAGAATGTTTCGAATTCTGGATCTTCCGCAGCACGTAATTCTTGTGAAACGAAATCGTATGCACGTAAGTTTAATGCTAAACCTACAATACCTACAGCACTTGTCCATAAACCTGTTACAGGTACGAATAACATGAAGAAGTGTAACCAACGTTTGTTAGAGAATGCTACACCGAAAATTTGAGACCAGAAACGGTTCGCTGTTACCATTGAATATGTTTCTTCAGATTGTGTTGGTGTGAACGCACGGAATGTGTTTGCAGCATCACCATCTTCAAATAACGTGTTTTCTACAGTCGCACCGTGAATAGCACATAATAATGCACCACCTAAAATACCAGCAACACCCATCATGTGGAATGGGTTTAATGTCCAGTTGTGGAAACCTTGTAAGAATAATAAGAATCGGAAAATTGCAGCTACACCGAAACTTGGAGCAAAGAACCAACTAGCTTGACCTAATGGGTATAATAAGAATACTGATACGAATACAGCAATTGGACCTGAGAATGCAATTGCGTTGTATGGACGAATACCTACTAAACGAGCAATTTCAAATTGACGTAAACAGAAGCCAATTAAACCGAAAGCACCGTGTAAAGCGATGAATGTCCATAAACCACCAATTTGACACCAACGAGTGAAATCACCTTGTGCTTCTGGACCCCATAATAATAATAATGAGTGACCCATACTGTTAGCTGGAGTTGATACTGCAGCTGTTAAGAAGTTACAACCTTCAAGGTATGAACTTGCTAAACCATGTGTGTACCATGACGTTACAAATGTAGTACCTGTCATCCAACCACCTGCTGCTAAATATGCAGTAGGGAATAATAATAAACCTGACCAGCCAACAAAGACAAATCTATCTTTTTTTAACCAATCATCAACTAGATCAAATAAGCCACGTTCTTGGTTTTGTCCAATAGCAATGGTCATATTTTTTAATCCTTAAATAAAATTAATTTTAAAGTAAACCGTTACTAATAATGTAAATTTTTACTTTCGTCTTATCATCTTATACTTATGATTATACATGAATCTTAAAATAAATTTGAAGATTCAAAAAAAAGATTTGAAATTATAAACTACTAGATTTTGAGATTAATGAAAAAATAAGTATTTTCAAATAAAATAATTATTTTATTTGAAAATTAAAAATATTAAGCAATATCATCTTGTTGAATGTATAAGAAAAATAATGCCATACTAAATGCCGGGAAAATTAAACCAACAATTGGTACTAAAATTGACGGTAAAAAAGCTGCTGCCATATTAAATTTGAATTTTGAAATTTTATTATTAGCACAAAATTAGTACTAAGTCGCACTATTATTAATTGTATATGAAAATATCAGAGAATTAAAAAAATATCCTTAAGATAAATCAAACTTTTCCGTATTTTTATAGTAGAATTAATAATATTAAATTTAATATATTTAACATTTTATAGATCTATATAGAGGTTTTAATTATGGAAAGTTTATTATTAGCTCGATTACCTGAAGCATACGTTGTATTTAGTCCGATTGTTGATGTCTTACCAATTGTCCCAGTTTTCTTTTTACTATTAGCTTTTGTATGGCAAGCTGCCATTGGTTTTAGATAAGGTCGAAAGTACACGAAAAAATTATTATTTCGAATTATATTTTATTGACTAGAGTTTTAAACTTTAATTCAATAGTTGAAATAATTAGGAATATGTACTAATACTATATCATAAATTTATAATATTAAAAACAAATGGTAGAACCTTTATTATCTGGAATCGTTTTAGGAATGATCACTGTAAGTGCTTTGGGTTTATTTGTTGCTGCATATTTACAATATAACCGTGGTAAACAATTTGATTAACAAAGTTTAATAATACTTAAGCTCTTCTTAAGTATTATTACTTATTTTTTTATAGTAATATTTTCAAATTTAAAAAATAAATAATAAATAAATTCTAATAATTATATTTTTAATTATTAGAATTTATTATGAAATTATGTTAAAGATACTTTACCACCAGCTGCTTCGATTTGTTTTTTCGCATCTTCAGCTGCATCTTTACTAATACCTGCTTGAACTTCTTTCGGAGCAGATTCTACTAATTCTTTAGCTTCTTTTAAACCTAAGCCTGTTAAACCACGAACAACTTTTAATACAGCAATTTTCTTATCAGCTGGTACTTCGTCTAACATTACTGTAAATTCAGTTTTTTCTTCCGCTTCTTCAGCAGGACCAGCAGCAGCCATTACAACAGCACCACCACCAACAGCAGCAGAAGCATCTACACCAAATGTTTCTTCAATTTTTGATACTAATTCTGAAGCTTCTAATAATGTTAATGTTTTTAACTCTTCAACGATTTGATCGATTTTATCTGACATAATAATTCTCTTTTTTTAATGTATTTAAATATAATTTAAGTTTTAAGCAAAAATACCTAAATCTAATTGAATAGATGGGCCCATACTTGTACAGATAAATAGATTTTTAAAATATTTACCTTTAACACCTGAAGGACGGTTTTGTTCAATTGATTCGTATAATGCTGTTAAGTTTTCAACTAATTGTGTTTCTGTAAAGTCTGATTTACCAAAACTTACGTGAACAACACCAGTTTTATCTGCTTTGTATTCAAATTTACCTTTTTTGAAATCTGATAAAGTTTCAGTTAAAGTAGTACTAACTGTACCTGATTTTGGTGATGGCATTAACCCCTTTGGTCCTAGTACTCGACCTAATTTAGCTAATTTTGGCATCATATCAGGTGTTGCAATTAATAAATCAAAATCAATGTTACCTTGACTGATTTGTTCAATTAAATCGTCATTTCCAACAATATCGGCACCTGCCGCTTGAGCTTCAGCCATATTACTATCATTTGCTAAAACTGCAATTTTAATTGATTTACCAACACCATGTGGTAAAGTTACAGTTGTTCTTAATTGTTGATCTGCATATTTTGGATCAATATTTAAGTTTGCGTGTAACTCAACTGTTTCAGTAAATTTTGCTGTTGCAGTTTCTTTTAAAATCTTAATAGCTTCTTCTTTGTTAGTAAAAAGAATATTTTTGGTTTTTGCTTGATTTTCTTGCTGACGACGTGATAATTTTCGCATAAAATTTCCCTAATAAAATTAACAATCTACAATTAATCAGTGATTGAAATACCCATGTTACGGGCAGTTCCTTCAACAATTTTTACAGCACTTGTAAGTTTTGTAGTGTTTAAATCTGGTAATTTAATGCTAGCAATTTCTTCTAATTGAGCTTTAGTAATTGAACCGACATTTACACTATTAGGTGTCGATGAACCTTTTTTAATTTTTGCTGCATTTGCTAATAAAACAGAAGCTGGTGGTGTTTTAAGAATAAAAGTATAACTTCTATCTTCATAAACTGAAATTTCTACAGGAATAATTAACCCAGTTTTATCACCAGTTTTTGCATTATATTCTTTACAAAATGCTGCAATATTAACACCATGTTGACCTAAAGCTGGACCTACAGGAGGTGCTGGTGTTGCTTTAGCCGCGGGTAATGCTAATTTAATTAATGCTGTTACTTTTTTAGCCATAGTAATTACCGTTTTTTATTTCATTTTGAACTTGAATGAAGTAAACACTAATCTTTATAAAAGATATTGTTTTCATTGAAAGCTGAAATAACCTTTAAATTCGAGAAACGATTTGAAAAGATTAAATACGGATTGCTTTTTAAATTTAAATTCTATCTAAAAAATAAGAACCTCTTATAAATAAGAGAAGCGCGCCCTGAAGGACTTGAACCCTCGACATCTAATTTTGGAGACTAGCGTTCTACCAACTGAACTAAGGACGCGTATTTATATTTTAAGTATAATAAAGAAAAAAAGCAAGATGTTAATAGTTCTTTTATTTTAATAAATTCATTTAATAATTCTATTATATGCAGTCTCTATCCAATAACAACTTATCTTTATCACATGATCAGTATTTACCACATAATTTTTTAGCTGAAAAAATTATCCTCAGTAGTTTATTAATTAGTTCAGAAGCTATTGAACTCACAATTCGAAGTATTCGTATCGAAACATTTTATTTTAAAAATCATCAGGAATTATATAAGGTAATTCTTGAAATGTACAATAAAAAAATATCAATTGATATTGTTACCTTAAATGCTTTTTTACAAGATACAGGTAAACTTAATTTAATTGGAGGTACGAAAGTTTTAATTGAATTAATTAATTATGTTCCTAATTTATCTTATTTAGAAGAATACATAAAATTAGTTCAAGATAAATTCTTACGTCGTTGTTTAATTAAACTGGGTTATGAAATTATAAATTCCGCTTATATAACAAATGTTTCTTTAGAATCAATTTTTTTAAATTTGGAATCAAAAGTCTTTGAGTTAACAAATGAAATTCAAACCCAAACTGTTGCAACCACAGCAGATTTATTTTCAAATATTTTTTTAGAGTTAAAACAAAAATCTTTAAATCCCTCTTTATCAGGTATTCCATCAGGGTTTTATGATTTAGATTCATTTACTCAAGGTTTTCAAAAATCGGATTTAATTATTATTGCTGGCCGTCCATCAATGGGAAAAACTGCGTTGGCATTAAATATGGGATTAAATATTTTAAAAAATACCAAATTACCTGTCATTTTTTTCAGCTTAGAGATGTCAAAGGAACAACTTACATATCGTTTGTTAACTCATGAAACGGATATTACCAATTTACGATTAAAAAGTGGAAATCTTTATAAAGAAGATTGGAGTTTATTAAATCAAACAATGAAAAATTTATCAACATTGCCATTATTTTTAGATGATACACCAAATCCTTCAATTCAAGATCTAAAGTCGAAATTAAAAAAAATTCTTTTTGAACAAGGTCAAATTGGTTTGGTAATTATTGATTATTTACAGCTAATGCAGAATAGTCAATTGAAAACGGATAATAGAGCACAAGAACTTTCACAAATCACTCGTTCATTAAAAAATCTTGCACGTGAATTTAACATTCCAATTATTGCTTTATCACAATTAAGTCGAAGTGTTGAAAATCGACCTAATAAACGGCCGATTTTATCAGATTTACGAGAAAGTGGTTCAATTGAACAAGACGCTGATTTAGTTTTAATGCTTTATCGTGAAAGTTATTATTTAACGAATGATGAGAATCGTTCACAAAATAATTCTGATTTAGTTGAATTAATCATTACTAAACAACGAAATGGTCCAATTGGAACTGTTGAGTTACTATTTGATTCTAGTCGAACGAAATTTAGCAATCTTGAATAAATGCCCAGAACCAGATTCGAACTGGTGACACGAGGATCTTCAATCCACTGCTCTACCAACTGAGCTATCCGGGCTTAATAAATAGTATAATATAAGAAGCCAAAAATAACAATACATGTTTTATTAATTAATAGTTGATTATTTCTATAAAATTTAGTATTATATATATTGGGTATAGTTTTTAATAAGATTTTAAACAAGCTTATTTTGTCAGGATCGTAAGATAGCAGCATAAAGTTTGTCTTAAATATTTGTATTAATGCTATACCTTTTATTTTTAGCAATAAAAATAATGATCTCATAATTTTTTTTATTTCAATTTAATTCAAACATAATTAGAAAGTATTTAGTCTAAAATATTAATTATGTTTTTTTTTCAAAAAGCTGATACAATTAATACTGTAGTCAATCTTACTATTTTTAATTTAAAAAAACGGAATTAGAAATGACAGCTTCTTTATCAAATTTTATATCTAGTTTAGTTGCAGGTGGTGTTGTAGTAGGTGCTATTGCAGCAGCTTTAATTTTTATCAGTAAAAGTGACCGTATTGTACGTTCTTAATTAAAATATAAATTAAATATTTATAATTAATTACTAGCTTTATAAGAGTACTTATGATAAACATTGGTTTTGGTCCAAATATTTTATTAGGTTTAATCCTAGGATTCGGAGTTATATTGTTATATTTTCTTCGAGTTGTTAAACCTGAAGTAGCACGAGATGAAGATATTTTTTTTGCAACGATTGGATTGTTATATAGTTGTATTTTAATGGTCCATGGTTGGAGACTAGATCCAATTTTATTGTTTAGTCAGGTTTTAATTATCGCATCTCTTTTAGTTGCTGGCTGGGAAAATATTCGATTACGAGGGTTACTCGCAAATATGGCAAAACTAAAAAAAAAGGGTAGATAATTATTCTCTTTTATCTTCTTGGTTTCAATTTTATAAATAATGGTTTTAAATTATGTTTAAAAAATATTCTAAATTTTGCGCTTTAATTTTATTTGGTATTTTTAACATTTTTGTTACAACAGCTTCTGCTATTGATTTAGATGAAGCAACACGAACTGTAGTTGTTGATAGTGCTGGAAATACAACAGTTTTAACACCTGAACAGGTAAAACGAGGTAAACGTTTATTTAACGCGACTTGTGGTGCTTGTCACCTTGGTGGTATTACAAAAACAAACCCTAACGTTGGTTTAGATCCTGAGGCATTAAGTTTAGCTACACCACGTCGTGATAACATCAACAGTTTAGTTGATTATATTAAAAATCCAACAACATATGATGGGTTAGATTCAATTGCTGAAACACACCCTAGTATTAAGAGTGCGGATATTTACCCACGTATGCGTTCTTTAACAGATGAAGATTTATATTCAATCGCTGGACACATTATGTTATCTCCACGAATTGTTAGTGAAAAATGGGGTGGTGGTAAAATTTATTACTAAATTTTATACTACAGCTTTAAGTTCAATTAGTTTATTGAACTTAAAGTTTGAAAAATCAAATTTTAGTCTTGTCAGATTTAATTTTTTGATGATATTATAAAATTTAGGTTCAAGGATAAATTTTACTAATTTTATTTTATAGTAGAGTTTCGAATTTTTTGTCTAAGCATGTAGCTCAGTGGATAGAGCATCAGATTCCGATTCTGAAAGTCGGGGGTTCGATTCCCTTCATGCTTATGAGACTAATAAAAGTTTTATTTTTCAAGGGGCTGACTTGGTTTTGACATTTAAATATTAAGTAGAGTATGATGCTGGTCGAAGCCTGTATTCTTCGTAAAAACATACATTTTTTATAATAAATGCTAACAACGTAATTCCTTTTAACTTCAAACAAGTAAACAACCGTTCTCTTGCATTTGCAGTTTAAAATATCTGATATTTGTTAAATTTGTTTGTTCACTATAACTAGACTTTTGTTTTTTTTATAGTTTAGAATATATTTAAATCTTGTTCATATTTTGAACTATGCCTGTGAATGAGTACTTTAATATTATTTAAATGGACGTGGGTTCGATTCCCATCAGCTCCATAAAAGCATCTGTGGCCGAGTGGTTGAAGGCACCGGACTCATAATCCGTTTTCCTTTGGAACGTCACTGGTTCGAACCCAGTCGGATGCATTTCCAAAATTTTTAATATTGTTTTTTTGACAGGATAACTGTACTATTGCTAGTAATAAATTATTAGAATCTAAAAGTTTTATGGTTAAATTAAATAAACAACAAGCCATTGATAATTTAAACCAAAGTTTTTTAAAAACAGATTTACCAATTATTCGTATTGGTGATAATGTTAAAGTTGGTGTTAAAATTATTGAAGGTAACAAAGAACGTGTTCAATTTTACGAAGGAACAGTAATTGCGAAAAAAAATAGTTCAATTAATACAACAATTACGGTACGTAAAGTATTACAAGGTATTGGTGTAGAACGTATTTTTTTAATTCATTCACCTAAAGTTGATTCAATTCAAGTATTACGCTCATCAAAAGTTCGACGTGCGAAATTATATTACTTACGTGAATTAAAAGGTAAAGCTGGTCGTTTAAAACAAGCTTTTAAATAAAATTAAAAGTTTTGAAAAATTAAAAAAAAAAAATTTATACGGAAATTCCGTAGTATAATATGAGATAGTAAAGTAATAAGCAAATTATTATTTCAATATTTACTTTATATTAACTTAAAAAAGGATTTTTATGTCTATTTACTCAGTAGTGTTAAAAAGTGAAGAGCACGATATCGATACAACAGTTGACTGTAATGATGATGTATTCATCTTAGATGCTGCAGAAGAAAACGGTATTGATTTACCATACTCTTGTCGTGCAGGTGCTTGTTCAACTTGTGCTGGTAAAGTTGTTGAAGGTACAATTGATCAATCAGAGCAAACTTTCTTAGATGATGATCAAGTAGGTGCAGGTTTCGTTTTAACTTGTATTGCATACCCTAAATCTGACTGTACTATTTTAGTACACCAAGAAGACGAATTATACTAAAAAATAGTTTTAAAAAAGGAATGACTTAATTAAAAAGTCATTCCTTTTGAATTTTTGAAATTAGAAGTTAAGCTCTGCAGCTTGAACTTTCTCGAATTGTTTTTTCTTTAAAATTAAGAAAACTTGTGTTAATAAAACACTGAAACAGAAAGCTAAATAGCCGATAATACGTTCAGGTTTTTGTAATACAATTTCAGTTTCTTCTTGACCAAAACCACCCACATTTGGATCAATGTTTAATGATTGATCAGCTTTAACCACATCACCTACTTTTACAGTTAATTTTAAACCAGCAGGAACAATTTGTGATGTTGATGTTCCAGTAGAACTAACAATTGTTACATTTGATTCTTCTTTAGCTGTAGTTGTAATTTCTGTAATTTGACCAGCTTGAACAGCACCAAAACTGTTAATATTACTCTTTTCACCAGTTGGGTAAACTTGACCACGACCACGGTTACCACCTACGTACATTGGGTACGTTAAGTATTTAACATCTGCGTTTTTTGCTGGATCTGGTGCTACAACAGGGAAAATAAGTTCTTGGTGTGTTTTACCTGCAATTGGCCCTACTACTAAGATATTATCAAATTCAGTACTATATGGTGAAATAAAGACACCTTTATTTTTTTGTTTTACTGCATCAGGAATTTGGTTTTTAGGAGCTAATTTGAAACCTTTTGGTAAAATTACAATACCACCAACGTTTAAATCAGCTTTTTTACCATTTGCGCCAATTTGTTGACGTGATGTATCGTATGGTACTTTTACTTCAACTTCAAATACTGAATTTGGAAGAACAGCTTGAGGAGCTTCAATTTCAATTGCTTTTTGATTTAAGTGACAGTTAGCACAAGCTAATTTACCGTTTGCTGCACGTGGGTTTGAATAACCTTGTTGTGCAAAAACAGGATAGGCTTCAGAATTTTCAACTGATAAACCAAATACACTTACAGCAATTGTTAAAGTAAATAAAAGACTTTTAAAAAACTTATTAGTTGCCATGGATTAAATACTTTTTAAGTATATATTTATAAATTATTTTTTTATTAAAAGCAGGATTCCTACACCCGAAAAATATAACAATAAGATTGCTGAAGATAACAGTACTTGTGTTAAAGGGTCAGTAGAAGGAGTTAAAATTGCTCCAATAATTGTTGAAACCAGGATTACATAGCGCCAAGATGCAATCATTTGTTTAGCTGATACAATATTTAATAATCCTAGTAAAATTTGAATAATAGGAATTTGAAAAGCTAAACCTGTACTATAAAATAGAACAAGAATAAATTCAAAATATTGATCAAATGACCAAAATGGCTCAATAACCTCATCACTATAGCTTAAAAAGAAGTTTAAAGCTGCTGGAATTAAGGCATAATATGAAAATGCTAGTCCCAATCCAAAGAGACATAAAGAACTTAACAATAATGGTAAGATAATTTTTGTTTCTTTTTTTGTTAGTCCAGGTAATAAAAATAAAATTAATTGTCCTATCGCAAATGGACTACCAAATAATAACCCAGTATAAAATGAAATTTTTACTGTTGAAACAAAATATTCACCAGGCGATAGTTGAAAAAATTTTACATTACTAACGGGTAGTTCTAAGATTTTAACTAAAAATTTAACGTCAAAAAATGCAACACACGTTAAAATTAAAATAACCCAAACAATATGAAAAAGTCTTTGACGTAATTCTTCAATATGTTCTGAAAAAGGTAATTCTAATGTACTTGCGTCATTTTGTTGAAAATTAAAATCAGAATTTGTTATCATATATTAGAATTTTGATTTGTTAAAGTACGTTATTTTTCAAACTTTAATCAACAATTCTTTTATTGATTAGAAAAATATAAAACTAAATTATACTAATTTAGTTTTATATTTATTATTATGATAAATAATTGATAGCTTCAACACGAGCCGTAGCTTTTTTTAATTCAATTGAAGCATCAAGTTTTGCTTTACTAGTTTCTGCGGTCTCTACAGCTACCGTAGCTTTTTCTAGTTCTTGTGTCGCTTCACTTAATTCAATTGATTCAAGTTCTTCTACATCATTTACTAAAACTGTAACTCGATTACGGTCAATTTCCGCTAAACCACCACATAAAATAATGGGCGTCCATTTGTTATCAAGTTTGATTCTTAGTAAACCTGTATCTAAAGCTGTAATTAAAGCAGCGTGTCCATCTAATACACCTACTTGACCTGTTAAACCAGGTAATACAACTTCATCTGCTGTTGTTGAACAGATTACTCTATCTGGAGTAAGTACGCGAATATTTAGAACCATAAAATTAATACTCCTTATTTTAGAGTTTCTGCTTTTGCAATTGCTTCGTCAATATCCCCTACAAGATAGAACGCTTGTTCTGGTAAATCATCTAATTCACCGTTTAACACCATTTTGAAACCTTTAATAGTTTGTTCTAAACTTACATATTTACCAGGAGAACCTGTAAAGATTTCTGCTACGAAGAATGGTTGTGATAAGAAACGTTCAACTTTACGAGCACGTGCTACAACTAAACGATCTTCTTCTGATAATTCATCAATACCTAAAATCGCAATAATATCTTGTAATTCTTTGTAACGTTGTAAAGTTTCTTTTACAGTTTCAGCAATTTCGTAGTGTTCTTCACTTACAATGTTTGGTTGTAACATTGTTGATGTTGAATCTAATGGATCTACCGCAGGGTAAATACCTTTCGCTGCTAAATTACGTGATAATACTGTTGTAGCATCTAAGTGAGCAAATGTTGTAGCTGGGGCTGGATCTGTTAAATCATCGGCAGGTACGTATACAGCTTGAATTGATGTAATAGAACCTTGTGTTGTAGATGTAATACGTTCTTGTAATGCACCCATTTCAGTTGCTAATGTTGGTTGGTAACCTACAGCTGATGGCATACGACCTAATAATGCAGATACTTCAGAACCTGCTTGTGTGAAACGGAAAATGTTATCAATAAATAATAAAACATCCTGTTTGTTTACATCACGGAAGTATTCAGCCATTGTTAAAGCTGTTAAACCTACACGCATACGTGCCCCTGGAGGTTCGTTCATTTGACCATATACTAAGGCTACTTTTGATTCAGCGAAATTACTTGAATTAATTACGCCAGATTCTTTCATCTCTTCGTATAAATCGTTACCTTCACGAGTACGTTCACCTACACCACCAAATACTGATACACCACCGTGTGCTTTAGCAATGTTATTAATTAATTCCATAATTAATACAGTTTTACCTACACCGGCACCACCAAATAAACCAATTTTACCACCACGACGGTATGGAGCTAATAAATCAACTACTTTAATACCAGTTTCAAAAATTGATGGTTTTGTTTCTAAGTCTGTGAATGCAGGAGCATCACGGTGAATTGGTAATGTTTCATCGGATGAAACGTCACCTTGTTCATCTACTGGCTCACCAATAACATTGAAAATACGGCCTAAAGTTGGAGTACCTACAGGTACAGTAATTGGAGCACCTAAATCAACTGCTTCAACACCACGTTTTAAACCATCTGTTGAACGCATTGATACAGCACGTACTTTATTATCACCTAATAATTGTTGTACTTCTACAACATTACCAAGTCCATCCTCTGTTTCAATTTTAATTGCACTATAAATTGGTGGTAAATTACCGCTTGGGAATTGGATATCTAATACCGGACCAATAATTTGACTAACGAAACCTATATTTTTTTCAGTTTGTACCATTTTGACTTAACATATTTAAATATTTAAGAATAAATATACTTTCGAAATTTGCTTAAGTTAGTAACGACTTAGCAAATTTAAAACTTATTAACTATGTATTATTGTACAACAAAATAATGATTATTCTTGAATAAAATATTCTAATCATTAAAAATTAACACAGTTAATTCTCTTCAAATAATCGACCACTAACTTTCAACCAATTTCGCGCTCCTGGGTAGTTATCAGGAGCTAATTTTAAGGCTTGTCGCCAATATTCTCCAGCTTTATCAAAAAATTCTGTTGCTAAAGCACGATATTCTGCTTGTTGAATATCATCAATCTCTTCATTGATCATAGTTAATGTATTTAGACCGGAAGAATGATAAATAACAGCAATATTATTTAACGCTTGAGGTAAGTTTGAATTTAGTTCTAAAGCTTGATGGTAATATTCTAAAGCTTGTGAATTATTTCCAATGTTTCCATAAATTAAGCCAATATTATATAAAGTATAACTTCGATCATATGGATCCTCTTCCACTTGTAATGCTTCATAATAATTTTCTAAAGCTTCTGCATATTTACCATTTGACTGTGCTGCCATACCAGCTCGGTAATATGAAAATGCTTGTTTTTCTTGTTTACTCGCAGGTAAAACTTTTAATAAAATGTCTGCAATTACTGTGAACGTTTTATCAATAAAATTTCCCATAAAAATTTCCTTTAAATTTTAAAAATAAAAATTTTACTTATTTATTCATCTTTGATAATTTTTAAACTCATTATAACTCATATTTTAAATTTCGAATATTTTTAGATTTGATTAAGTTCGTTATGTTTTAGCTGGTGAAGGGATTTGAACCCCCAACCTACGGATTACAAATCCGTTGCTCTACCGTTGAGCTACACCAGCATATTTTAATAATTAATTTAATGATTCTCATTAATAACTACTAGATTAATATTACGTTGAAAGATCAGAAAAATCAATATATTAGAAAAAGTTACTTTGGCATCTGATACGCTTTTTTAAATTATACAATTTAGTAATAAATAAATACTTATTACTAAATTGTATAATTTAAAAATTAACCAAATTTACCTGAAGTTGATGCAATTACAAAAGCTGCATATGTTAAAATATAACCTACTGAGAAGTGAGCTAAACCAACTAAACGAGCTTGAACAATTGATAACGCTACAGGTTTATCACGCCAACGAATTAAGTTTGCTAACGGAGTACGTTCGTGAGCCCATACTAATGTTTCGATTAATTCTTGCCAGTAACCACGCCATGAAATTAAGAACATGAAACCTGTTGCCCAGATTAAATGACCAAATAAGAACATCCATGACCATACTGATAAGTTGTTCATACCAAATGGGTTATAACCATTAATTAATGGTGATGAGTTTAACCATAAGTAATCACGTAACCAACCCATAATGTAGTTTGATGATTCATCAAACTGACCAGGGTTACCACCCCAAATTGTCATGTGTTTCCAGTGCCAGTAGAATGTTACCCAACCAATTGTGTTTAACATCCAGAACATAGCTAAATAGAAAGCATCCCATGCTGAAATGTCACAAGTACCACCACGGCCTGGACCATCACAAGGGAAACTGTAACCGAAATCTTTCTTATCTGGCATTAATTTAGAACCACGTGCATCTAATGCACCTTTAACTAAAATTAATGCAGTTACATGTAAACCTAACGCAATTGCGTGGTGTACTAAGAAATCACCTGGACCAATTTTTAAGAATAAATCATTCTTAGGGTTATTAATTGCATCTAACCAACCTGGTAACCAAACTTGATTACCTGCTACTGTTGCAGGACTTGTTGGTGATGATAATAATACGTTAAATTGGTATACAGCTTTACCAGAGGCTGCTTGAATATATTCAGCAAATACTGGTTCAAATAAAATTTGTTTTTCTGGTTGACCAAAAGCAACTACAGTATCGTTGTGGATATATAAACCTAATGTGTGGAAACCTAAGAATAATGATGCCCAACTTAAATGTGAAATAATTGCTTCTTTGTGCTCTAACATACGAGCTAAAACATTATTTTTATTTAATTCTGGATCATAATCACGAACAAAGAAAATTGCACCGTGAGCAAAAGCACCAACCATTAAGAAACCAGCAATATATTGGTGATGTGTATATAAAGCTGCTTCAGTAGTGAAATCTTTTGATAAATATGCATATGGTGTTAATGCATACATATGTTGAGCTGTTAAAGAAGTAGCTACACCTAATGATGCTAACGCTAAACCTAACTGCATATGTAATGAGTTAGTAATTGTTTCAAATAACCCAACGTGACCTGCACCTAAACGACCACCTGGAGGACGGTGAGCATCTAAAATTTCTTTCATATTGTGACCAATACCAAAGTTTGTACGGTACATATGACCTGCAATAATAAATACTACAGCAATTGCTAATTGGTGATGAGCAATATCACTTAACCATAATGATTGAGTTTGTGGATGGAAACCACCTAAGAAAGTTAAAATTGCAGTACCTGCACCTTCACTTGTACCATATACGTGTGAAGCACTATCTGGGTTTTCTGCATAAACTGTCCAGTTACCAGTGAAGAATGGTGTTAAACCAGCTGGGTGTGGAGGAGTTGTTAAGAAGTTATCCCAACCTACGTGTACACCACGTGATGCTGGAATTGCAACGTGAACAATATGTCCAGTCCAAGCTAATGAACTTACACCTAATAAACCTGATAAGTGATGGTTTAAACGTGACTCATTATTTTTAAACCAAGATAAACTTGGGCGGAATTTTGGTTGTAAGTGTAACCAACCCGCAAATAATAATACACATGATAAAGCTAATAAACCAATAGAACCTGCATAAAGTTCTTGGTTTGTACGGAAACCAATTGTGTACCACCATTGGTAAACACCAGAAAATGCAATATTTACTGGGTATGTATTACCTTTACTAAAAGCTTTTAATGCTGATTCACCAAAGTGTGGATCCCAAATTGAATGTGCAATTGGTTTTGTTTTTAATGGTTTTGCTACCCATTGTTCGAAGTTTCCTTGCCATGCTACATGGAATAGGTTTCCAGCTGTCCAAAGGAAAATAATAGCTAAATGACCGAAATGTGACGCGAAGATTTTTTGATATAAATTTTCTTCTGTCATACCATCATGAGCTTCTAAATCATGAGCGGTCGCTATACCATACCAAATTCGTCGAGTTGCTGGATCTTGTGCAAGGGCTTGGCTAAACTTTGGAAATTTAGTTGCCATAATCTTCAGATGCCTTTTTATATAATTTATAGTTGTGAATAATTTTAAAATTGTCTAAAAGTTTTACAATTATGTGATTGATAATGAACGTGCTAAGAAGAACGCCCATGTAGTACCAATACCACCTAATAAGTAGTGAGCTAAACCTACAGCACGACCTTGTGTAATACTTAAAGCACGTGGTTGAATTGCTGGAGCAAAGTTTAATTTATTGTGCGCCCATACAATTGATTCGATAAGTTCTTGCCAGTAACCACGACCACTGAATAAGAACATTAAACTAAATGCCCAAATGAAGTGAGCACCTAAGAAAATTAAACCATAAGCAGACGATGCTGAACCATATGATTGAATTACTTGAGAAGCTTGTGACCATAAGAAATCACGTAACCACCCATTAATTGTGATTGAACTTTGTGCAAAGTTACCACCAGTAATGTGAGAAATACTACCATCAGGTGTTACAGTACCCCATACATCAGATTGCATTTTCCAACTGAAGTGGAAGATTACTACTGAAATTGAGTTGTACATCCAGAATAAACCTAAGAATACGTGATCCCAACTAGAACTTTGACATGTACCACCACGACCTGGACCATCACAAGGGAATCGGAAACCTAAGTTTGCTTTATCCGGGATTAATTTTGAACTACGTGCGTATAACACACCTTTTAATAAAATTAATACAGTTACGTGAATAGTAAATGCATGGATATGGTGTACCATGAAATCAGCTGTACCTAATTTAATAGGCATCATTGCAATTTTACCACCTACTTCTACAACATCACCACCGAATGCGTAACTTGTTGTTGCTAATGCATTTGGTGCAGTTGTACCAGGTGCTAATAAATGAATATTTTGAATCCATTGAGCAAAGATTGGTTGTAATTGAATCGCTTTATCAGAGAACATATCTTGTGGGCGACCTAATGCACGCATTGTATCATTGTGGATGTAGAATCCAAATGCGTGACAACCTAAGAAAATACAAACCCAATTTAAATGTGAAATAATTGCGTCACGGTGACGTAATACACGATCTAATAAGTTGTTGTAGTTGTTTGCTGGAGTGTAATCACGAACCATAAAGATAGCAGCGTGAGCTGCACCACCAGTTACACAGAAACCACCAATCCACATGTGATGTGTGAATAATGATAATTGTGTTGCGTAATCTGTTGCAATATATGGATATGGAGGCATTGCGTACATGTGGTGTGCCACAATAATACTTAATGAACCCATCATTGCTAAGTTAATAGCTAATTGCGCGTGCCATGAAGTTGTTAAAATTTCGTATAAGCCTTTGTGACCTTCACCTGTGAAAGGACCTTTATGTGCTTCTAAAATTTCTTTCATACTGTGACCGATACCCCAATTAGTACGGTACATGTGACCTGCAACAATAAATAATACTGATAATGCTAAGTGGTGGTGAGCAATGTCACTTAACCATAAGCCACCAGTTACTGGGTTTAAACCACCTTTAAATGTTAAGAAATCAGAATACTCACCCCAGTGACCACTAAAGAATGGTGCTAAACCTTTTCCAAAGCTTGGGTATAATTGTGCCATTAATTCACGGTTAATTAAGAATTCGTGTGGTAATGGGATTTCTTGTGGTGATACACCAGCATCTAATAATTTATTAATTGGTAACGCAATGTGAATTTGGTGACCAGACCATGATAAACAGCCTAAACCTAATAAACCAGCTAAATGGTGGTTCATCATTGATTCTGCATTTTGGAACCATTCTAATTTTGGTGCTGCTTTGTGATAGTGGAACCAACCAGCAAATAACATTAATGCTGACATGATTAAACCACCAATAGCAATCCAGTATAATTCTACTTCACTAGTAATACCTTCTGCACGCCACATTTGGAACCAACCAGATGTTGTTTGTACACCTTGGAAGTTACCACCTACATCGGCGTTTAAAATTTCTTGACCAACAATTGGCCAAACAACTTGTGAACTTTGTTTAATTCCGATTGGGTCAGATAACCACGCAGAATAATTTGAGAAATATGCACCGTGGAAGTGCATACCACTAATCCATAAGAAAATTGCAGCTAATTGGCCGAAATGTGCACTGAAAATCTTACGTGAAACTTCTTCTAATGAATTTGTTTGACTGTCAAAATCATGTGCATCTGCATGTAAGTTCCAAATCCAAGTTGTTGTTTTTGGACCTTTAGCTAACGTTCGTGAAAAATGTCCGGGTTGGGCCCATTTTTCAAAACTAGTTTCCACAGCGTCTTTTTCTACAAAAATTTGTACATTTTTTGTACGACGCTCCGTTGAGCTTATTGCCATTGACTTTCTCCTTTGGGGAGACGAAAATCTATGAAACTCTCATAAAAAATAAAAAATAGTTTCTAAAAACATATTAAGTAATCATGAGTTTTCAGAATAATATTATATATTGTTTTTAAAATATTTCTCTTCTATTTAAAATATAAAATATTTTAAATAGAATTTTCTGCTACAAACGGTAATAAAGATAATGATCTTGCGCGTTTAATCGCTTTAGCAATTTGACGTTGTTGTTGTACAGTTACGCCAGTAGCACGACGTGGTAAAATTTTACCTTGTTCGGTAATAAATAATTTTAATAAATCAATATCTTTATAATCAATTTTTTGATTTAAGCTTAATGGTGATAATTTTTGTTTTTGTGTTAACATAGATTATTTAATTTCTTTGTGAATAGTAGGTTTGTTACAGTGGCGGCAATATTTTTTTAATTCAATTCGTTCTGGATTATTTCGACGATTTTTTTGTGTAGTATAACGGGATACACCAGCTGAACGTTTATTTGTATTTGAGCGACATTCTGTACATTCTAATGTGATTAGAATACGAGTACCTTTATTTTTTGCCATAAAGATTTTTTCTAAATTTAATTAATTTTTAACGCTATTTATATTATGATTACACTACCTAAAAAATTTTATCTTATCAAGGTTTTATAAAAACTTTCATAAGATAAATTTTTTTTACTCGAAAAACTTCCAATTTTATAATGAATATATTAATATTTGAGTAAATGCAAATATTTCATTATAAAATCATAGGATTTATCAATAATTATGGCTAATAACAAATCTGCGAAAAAACGTATTTTAATTACTAAACGAAACCGTTTACAAAATCGTTTCTACAAAACATCAGTACGTACTTTAACAAAAATGCTTTTAAGTAGTTTAGAAGCATATAAAGTGAACAAAACACCTGAAAATAAAGAGGCTGCCCAAAAGCTATTAAATTCAGTTTATAGTTTAATTGATAAAGGTACAAAACGAAATGTTTTCCATAAAAATACTGCCGCTCGTAAAAAATCACAGTTAGCTTTATCTTTTAAAGCTGCATAACATGTGAAATTTTTAAAAGTCACATGAACTTTTATTTTAAGAAAATTTAAAGACAGAATTTTTACTTTTCTTAAAATAAAAGTTCTAATATTTCTATAAAAATTTAAAAATAATTATTCGCAAAGATTATGAAACAATCGATGAATTATATAACTGCTCTACCCGATTTTATCGAAATGCAACGAGCAAGTTTTTGTTGGTTTATCGCTCAAGGTCTAACGGAAGAACTAGCCTTATTTTCACGCATTCATGATTTTAGTTATAATACCGAATATGTATTATTTGGTCATGAATATAGTTTAGTTAAACCAATTTATAACATTGTTCGAGCAAAAAAATATACTGCTAATTATGCTGCTCAACTTGTTATTCCTCTTGAAATTCGAAATAAAAAATTAAATACTGTTCGCTACCATAATCAATTTCCGATCATAAATTTACCCTTAATGACTACCTCAGCAACATTCATTATTAATGGATGTGAGCGAGTAATTGTAAGTCAAATTATCCGTAGCCCTGGAATTTACTTTGAAAAAAATAAGAATCAAAAAAAACGAAGAGTTGTAAAGCGTCATCTTTCAAGTGATATTAATAAATTAAAGTCATTTGTTCCATTAGGTGAGCCATTTATTTCTGAACAAATCCTCTCATTTTTTCCAACTGCGTATAACCAAAGTTTATTTCAATATTCTTTTACAGAATTAAAAAAAAGTGAAAATGAGTTTTATTTTTATTTTTTAGATTCTTTTAAACTTTATCATATTATCTCAAAAACAGTTGATCAAAGTAAAAAATTAGAACGAATTAAAGTCTTTTTACATTGGCTAAAAATAAAAAATAAACATTATCAAGGTAGTATAAACAAAACACCGGTAAATCTAAAAGCTTCAATTTTGGAATGGAATAAAGTAATTAAATCTTTACTTAAATATGAGCTTATCAAACAGAAAGATACCAAGTTAACCTCTACTTCTAACTCAATTTGGCTAAACAAGTTAATTTCATATTCAGAAAAATTAAAAACTACTGAAACATTCCCATTAACACAACTTAACCAGCAACCATTAGTAAATTATTATCAAGAACTTACACAGTTAAATGTTATTCAAAAATTATTAATAGTTTGTATCGCCAATCAAAAAAAGGTTCAACAAATTAATTATTTTACATTTTTAAATCAAAATCTGACATCAACTGTTGAAAAGTTAGAAAATTTAGTTGTAGAAAAAAAACAGCAACATTTAAAACCTGTTTTCTATTTTTCAACGACATTGAAAGAATTATTCAAATATAAACAAAAAAAGAAAAAGGCAAAAGATAACGAATATTTAAAAGTTGCATCTGATTCTCCGGTTAGTATTTCTTTAAATTCGACAACACAAAATTTAGAATTTATAGATTCTATTGAATATCACTCAGAGGTTTCCGAAAATCACCAGAAATTAAATTATTTAAAATCTCGTTCTGAAATTATTCAATATAAAGATTTACATGAAATTCAGGATCCATATAAACAAAAATATCAAGATAAAGATTTATATACAGCGATTTTAATTCCTGAATCTGGTTCATGGATTCGTTTTGGTTTCCAAAAAAATACAGAAATTAATAAATATAAGTATCCAATTAAAAACCAAGAAGATGAAGTTGTAATTCAATTAGATAAATTTACGTCTAAGCCGATTATTCATTTGTTAAAAGAAATGGGTTTGACTGATTTTGAAATTTCTCAAAATTTACAACATTCTGATTTCTTTTATTTTAATAAACCATTAATTACAAATTCTGTAACTTCTGAGCAAGCATTATTACGTTTTAATTTAAAAGCTGACTATTTCAAAAATATTTCAGAATTTTCACGGATTTTTGATACGCGTTATTATCGATTAGGAAAAATTGGTCGTTCAAAACTTAATACTCGTTTAAATTTAAAATTAAATAGTCAAATTCAGACGATTACATATGTCGATATTTTTGCTATTATTGACTCTTTAATTACGTTATCAATTTCTAAAACTATTGGTGATGATATTGACCATTTAAAAAACCGTCGTGTGCGTTCAGTCGGTGAACTTTTACAAAATTTATTCAGAATTGGTTTCCAACGTTTATTAAGAAAACTTCGTACTCAAACAAATAAAGTTGGGTCTAGCCAACTTTCAAGTTTTAATATTGTTGGAGCAACAATTCGAGAGTTCTTTGGGTCAAGTCAATTGTCACAATATATGGATCAAACTAATCCATTATCATCGTTAACTCATCGTCGTCGAATTAGTGGTTTAGGACCAGGTGGTTTTGACCGTGATCGAATTAGTTTTGCTGTACGGGATATTCATCCAAGTCATTATGGTCGAATTTGTCCTATTGAAACTCCTGAAGGACAAAACGTAGGTTTAATCGCGTCATTAACAACATGTGCTCGGGTTAATAAATCTGGTTTTATTGAAACTCCTTTCTGGCGTGTTATTAATGGTAAAGTTATAAAAACTGGAACGCCTATTTATTTGACCGCAGATATTGAAGATTTTTATAAAATTGCGCCTGCAGATATTGCGACAAATGAACAAAATTATTTAACCCAAAATTTAATTCCGGTTCGGTACAAGCAAGATTTTATTACAGTTACACCTTTTGAAGTTGATTTTATTGCAATTTCAACAGTTCAAGTTGTATCTGTTGCTGCATCTTTAATTCCATTCTTTGAACATGATGATGCTAACCGAGCTTTAATGGGTTCTAATATGCAACGACAATCTGTTCCATTAATTCTACCGCAAAAGCCAATTGTAGGTACAGGTTTAGAAAATCAAATTGCGATTGACTCTGGTGCAACTTTAAATGCCCATAAATCCGGAATCGTACAATCTGTAACTGCGGATCAAATAACGATTAAGCAAGATGATGGGAATGACTATAAATATGCTCTTCAAAAGTATCAACGTTCAAATCAAGAAACATGTATTAATCACCGACCTATTGTTTGGAAAGGTGAACGGGTTTTCTCTGGACAAGTTTTAACAGATGGACCGGGTATTAATGCTAGTGAATTAGCATTAGGTCAAAATGTTTTAATAGCGTATATGCCATGGCAAGGTTATAACTTTGAGGATGCTATTTTAATTAATGAACGTTTAGTTTATGAAGACGTTTTTACATCGATTCATATTGAACGCTATGAAATTGAGATTGATCAAACGGCAGAAGTTTGTGAAAAAACAACTAAAAATATTCCAAATTTAAATTTCTCGGAAACTCAACATTTAAATGATGACGGTATTGTGTCGATTGGGACATTTGTTCGACCTGGTGATATTTTAGTTGGAAAAGTAATTGAAAAGGATGATTCGGAACAACTTCCAGAAGCGAAGCTTTTACGAGCAATTTTTGGAGCGAAAGCGAAAGGGGTTCGCGATACCTCTTACCGAATGCCCGAAGGTGAATATGGTCGTGTTATTGAAACTTTAACATTTAATCGTCGAACGAAGTTAGCTTATAAATTTGAAAAAATTCAGATTTTTATTGCTCAAATTAGAAAAATCCAAGTTGGTGATAAAATTGCTGGTCGTCACGGAAATAAAGGTATTATTTCGCGAATCCTTCCTCGTCAAGATATGCCATTTTTACCAGATGGCACACCAATTGATATTATTTTAAATCCATTAGGTGTACCATCACGTATGAACGTTGGACAATTATATGAATGTTTATTAGGATTAGCAGGTCATAAGTTAGATCGACGTTTCAAAATTTTACCTTTTGATGAAATGTATGGACCAGAAGTTTCACGAATTTTAATTAATAAAAAATTAAGACAAGCATCAATTGAAAAAGATGAAGCCTGGTTGTTTAATCCATATTCACCGGGAAAAATGGTATTAATTGATGGGCGAACTGGTAAGGAGTTTGAAAACCCAATTACAGTTGGAAATGGTTACATGTTAAAATTAATTCATTTAGTAGATGATAAGATGCATGCTCGAGCAACGGGTCCATATTCTTTAGTTACACAACAGCCATTGGGTGGTAAAGCGCAACATGGTGGTCAAAGGTTTGGTGAAATGGAAGTTTGGGCCTTAGAGGGTTTTGGAGCTGCTTTCACCTTAAAAGAATTGTTAACAATTAAATCAGATGATATGGAAGGTCGAAATGAAACCTTAAATGCAATTGTCAAAGGACATCCAATTCCTACTTCAGGAATTCCAGAATCATTTAAAGTACTTTTACAAGAATTACGTTCAATTGGTTTAGATATGAGTACATATCGACTTGAACAATTCAATACAAGTCAGACATATGAAACTGAAGTGAATTTAATTGAAAAATATGATCCATTAACAAAAACTTTCCCACCGACTTCAAATATAAATAGTATAGCATTTTAATAAATTTTTAGAAAAAGATGGTACGTACTGAAAAAGAGTTTGATTACATAAAAATTAAGTTAGCTTCTCCTGTAAGAATTTTACAGTGGTCACATAGACGATTGCCAAATGGTCAATTTATTGGGGAAGTACAAAAATCAGAGACTATTAATTACAGAACATTTAAGCCAGAAATGGATGGTTTATTTTGTGAACGAATTTTTGGTCCAAGTAAAAGTTTAGAGTGTGCTTGTGGGAAATATAAACGTGTTCGATATGATGGATTAATTTGTGAACGATGTGGGGTTGAACTAACTGAATCTCGAGTTAGACGTCATCGCATGGGTCATATTAATTTAATCTATCCAGTTACACATGTTTGGTATACTAACAGTCGTCCAAATTATATGGCATTGTTATTAGAAGTTGAACAATGTGAAAAACGAATTGATACCGGACTATTATATTATCTGCCAGATCTATTCACAGTCTTAAATACTGCAGTTGATTTTTCAAATAATCCTTCATTAACAGAATTATTTGAAGAAGTGTTAAAACAGAAAGAGTTAGTAAATTGGTTATCTACAGATAGCCAATTTAATGAAAATTCTCAAAAATTAAAACGGGATATTTTATACACAAAAATCACACGTGATTATTATAACACGAACCGTTTAACTAGTGATGCCCATTTAAAACTTGTAAAAATTAAGAAAAAATTAAAACAAATTATTTCTTTATTACGAAATGATGAAGCTTCAAAACAATTGCTAGCTCAAACATTTCAACAAGAATATCAAAAGAAATTTGCGATTAAGTCAGGCAAAGTAAATTTAAGAGATAATCGAATTAAGCGAATTAAATTAGCTTCCCTGGCTTATTTTATGGCAGAAGATGAAATCTCTTTTTATGGGTTACATTGGGATCTTCAACAATATCGTCGAAGTCGAGAACTTGGATTTACAGGTTATCCTTTGAAACCATTCCCTAAGCCAAGCCTTCAAAATCGTCGAAGAAATACTCCAAAGTATTTATTACGCACAACACCAAATTATTTAATTGGTGCGGTTTTAATTAAAAAAGAGTTAGAAAAACTTAATATTAATCGTGAAATAGCAAAAACCCGTCGATTCATTACAATTTGCAGTAAAGTTTTACATAAAGAACTGCCAATTTATAATGGGTCAAAATGGTTTAGAAAATGGGAATATCAACGAATTTATAAATTACGTGATCAATCGATTAAACGTATTCGAATTTTAGAAAACTTACAAGCGACGGGGTCAAATCCTGCATGGATGGTAATCACAATTCTACCAGTAATTCCTCCAGCCTTACGACCGATGATTCAATTAGAAGGTGGACGATTTGCAACGTCAGATTTAAATGAATTATATCGTCGTATTATTACTAGAAATAATCGTCTTTTACGTTTATTAGAAATTGACGCACCTCAGTTAATTATTCGTAATGAAAAACGAATGTTACAAGAAGCTGTTGATACCTTAATCGATAATGGAAAACGTGGAAAAATTGCTTTAAGTGCAAACAATCGACCATTAAAATCTTTATCAGATATTATTAAAGGAAAACATGGCCGTTTCCGTCAAAATTTATTAGGAAAACGAGTAGATTATTCTGGCCGTTCTGTAATTGTAGTTGGTCCAAGTTTAAAATTAAATCAATGTGGATTACCTTATGAAATGGCTTTAGAGCTCTTCCAACCATTTATTATTCGTGAATTAATAAATCAAGGATTAGCTAGTAATATGAAAGTAGCAAAAAATCTTATTCAACAAAATGAGTCAGCAATTGATCCTGTTTTAGAAAAAGTATTAGCTACACATCCTATTTTCTTAAACCGAGCACCAACTTTACACCGATTAGGTATTCAAGCTTTTGAACCAATTTTAGTTCAAGGCCGAGCAATTAAATTACATCCGTTAGTTTGTTCAGCATTTAATGCGGATTTTGATGGAGACCAAATGGCTGTTCATGTGCCATTATCATTAGAAGCACAAGCTGAATGTTATATGTTGATGTTAGCCCCATATAATTTCTTATCACCTGCAAATGGTGAACCTATTATTATGCCAAGTCAAGATATGGTTTTAGGTTGTTACTATTTAACTGTGAATAATATTCAAGGGTTATTAGGGTCAAATCATTATTTTGCTAATTTAGATGATGTCGTTTTAGCATATTCACAGGATCAAATTGAGTTACATTCTTCAATTTGGGTACGTTATAATGAAAAAATGCTTGAAACTGGTTCATTATTAAAACGCACGGTTTTAACTGATAATACAGTGATTGAATACTATGAAAATGTTCAATTGCGAACTGATAGTTCAGGCCAACTTTTAGTTCAATATATTCAAACAACAACTGGACGAGTAATTTTCAATTATACAATTCAGAAAACCTTAAAATTAATGGCTTAAATGATATAATTCTAAAAATAAATGTTTTATGAAAAACTATAAATATCAAAATACTCTTATTAGTAAAAAAGAATTAAAACGATTATTAGCATGGAGTTTTACAGAATATAATTCAATGCAAGCTTGTTCGTTAGCAGATGAATTAAAATATTTGGGTTTTAAATATGCTAGTCAAGCGGGTATTTCAATTAGTATTGAAGATTTACGCGTACCATTTGTTAAAAATGAAATGTTGGAAAATGCCCAACGTGAAATTCTGAATGCTGAAAAGATTTGCTTAAAAGGTAAGATTACAGATGTTGAAAAATTTCAAAAAATCATTGATACCTGGAGTATTACAAGTGAATCATTAAAAGACGAAGTTGTTTCATTTTTTAAAGCTTATGATCCTTTAAACTCCGTATATATTATGGCCTTTTCAGGTGCGCGAGGTAATTTGTCACAAGTTCGTCAATTAGTTGGGATGCGAGGATTAATGTCTGATCCAAGTGGTGAAATTTTACAATTACCTATTAAGAAAAATTTCCGTGAAGGTTTAACTATTACTGATTATTTAATGTCAGGATATGGTGCACGAAAAGGGATTGTAGATACCGCTTTAAAAACAGCCAATTCGGGTTATTTAACTCGTCGTTTGATTGATGTTTCTCAAGATATCATTATTCGTGAACGAGATTGTAAAACACAACATTCTTGTTTTGTTAGTGACATTCAAAATACGGATCAAATTATTGGACGGTTATTAAGTAAACCTGTGTATGAATTGAACACAAATCAATTATTAGCACAAAAAGATACACAGCTTACCCCAAACTTAATCAAAACGTTTCAAACTATAGAAACTTCACCGGTTTATATTAGATCACCATTGACATGTAGTTTATATCGTTCCATTTGTCAAAAATGTTATGGGTGGGATTTAGCAAATGAAAATCTTGTAGATATTGGTGAAGCTGTGGGAATTATTGCAGGTCAATCAATTGGTGAGCCAGGAACACAATTAACCATGCGTACGTTCCATACAGGGGGGATTTTTACTTCGGAAGCCCGTCAACAGGTAATTAGTTCAGTAAATGGAATTATTAAATTTTCAAAATTATTAAAAACCTTAACTTTACGAACAAATCGGGGTGAAGACGTTTTACTTACGAAAAACTCAGGTTCGTTGGTTATTGTTCCGGAAAATAAAAACCAAGAGTTAGTTCAATTGGAAGTACTTCCAAACACTATGTTATTTGCAAAAAATAATCAATATGTTAAAAAAGGAACAATTCTTGGGGAATTATCAAATACCGCGGCACAAACACGAACAGAAATTAAACCAATATTAAGTACTTCTTCAGGTGAAGTGTTTATTCCTAGATTAAAGAAAAAACGTAACTTTATTAATAAAAACAAGTTATTATGGATTTTATCCGGGCAGGTATATCAAGCGCCAACAAATTCTTTTTTAAATTATTATACGGATCATAAAATTAATAAAGAAAGTTTTATTTTCCGAACAAAATTCATTAATCAATACCCTGGTTTTGTTAATGTAGCAAATGATAAGTCACAGATTTTTGAACGAATTTTAGAAATTAGTACAACGCAGTCTATTTTAAAAAATTCAACAATTAAAACTATTGATTTAAATAAATATATTTATCAATCAACCGATCAAAGTTATTTTGTGAATCTAATTTTGAAAAATGGCACATTAGAACTTAATCCTGTTGCACCTAAATATTTTGGGAATTTAATTACTAATAAATATACAACTCAAATTGGTGGTATTCCGTATTATGATCAACGTGTAAAACAAAAAATATTACCAAGTACGAAATTAGTTTCTTATTATCAAAATCAATTGATTGATGGACAAACAACGGGAGGAAATAATTTAAAATTTTTACCTTTGAGTTTAAATAAAACTCCATTACAAATTTATTCTCGCGCTTTAGTTTGGTTACCCGAAGAAACATACAAATTAAATTGTGATAAAAACTTATTATTAGTTGAACATGGAAGTTTTATTTCGGATAATTTTGAAATTATACCAGGATTATTTTCAAAAAAATCTGGTATTGTAATTATTAATTATAAAAATAATTTAGTTTCCGAAATTTCAATTAAATCTGGTTTAGTTTACCAAGGAAAAAACTTTAAAAACTTTGCAAATAAAGTTTTTTATCCAGGTGAAATGATTTTTGAAAATATTCAAATTGTGGGCCCATCTTTATGTCAACATATTGTGGGAAAAACAAATGATCAATTATTGATTCGACCATTAGATATTTATGAAATTCCAAAACCTAAGTTAATTCAAAATATTTGGAAAAACTCAAATTCTTTAGTGGATGTTTTAGGTTTAAATAGTAGTACACATTATTTATATAAATCTAATCAAAAAGTTAAAACAGCAGAATCTTTAAATTTAGTTTCAACAATTTTTGATTTAAACTTAAAAAATTCCCCACAGAATAAAATAACAATTAAATTCAATATTGATAAAATCAAAAATTTGGTAAAATTTAATCTTATTGAAACTATTCATTTACCAAATTATTTGCCAGCCCATTTAAAATATACTGGTATTGAATCATGTTTATTAGTTCAACCGGGGCAATTTATTGATAGTTATACAACTTTAGGTTATTTTGAAAATACTAGTGAAAAGTCATTGGAAATTGTTAAATTAAAATCTAAATATAAACAGACTCGTCAAGTTTTATTGATTTCAAATGATGATTGCTTAACACTTCCAAAATCAAAACTTCCAAATAAGTCCGTAAATAATTTAATTATCAAAGGGGTCAATGTTAATCAAATCGGTAAAATTCTTATTGATAATGGTCAATTTTTAACAATCCAAAAAGGTCGCCCTTATTTCTTCCCAAATTGTCAAACACAAGATAATTTGTCAGAAAATTCGCTAACTTATAAAGTTCTTTCAGAGAAACAATTACCGTTTCCAAATACTAAAACGACTAATCGTCAAATTCAATTAAATTATTACGATATTACTAAAAAGGTTTTAACACAAAAGTTGGGTACTTCAATTGACAATGAATTTTCAAACGGTTCAAAAATTGAATTGCCAAAAATGTTTATTAAAAAAGATGGGAATTTATATAGTTCACCAATTCCATTATTTGTTAAAAACTTTGCATTAACCCCAACACAAACTGAGGAGTCAATTTTATCAGATGTTGTTACAAAAAAAGAAACGTCATGGTTAAAAAAACGAAGAGTTCATTATTCCGTTTTCTTTAAAAATTCTGATTTAGTTGAACGTTCGACAAAATCAAATGATCAACCTAGTTTAATTCGAGTTCAATTTTACGGATATCCATTTTCAAAATCAATTGGAATTCATTCCTTAACGGAGGATTATTTTGAACAAGATAGTAATAGTGTTTTCTGTAAAAATGGTGAATTTGTTGCTGATGGGCAAACTTTAGGGTTATTAAATTTTGAAAAAGAAATTACTGGTGATATTGTTCAAGGTTTACCACGAATTGAAGAATTGTTAGAAGCTCGAAAAAAACGTCAAATTAGTAAAAATGTTTCAACAAATCAGAAAAGAGGTCTTCTAGTTCAAAAAACTAGTCTTGATTCAAATTTTGAATTTAGAAAATTAGGTACGACTATTAAAGAAACGGAAAAAATTAACCCACATGCTTTATTAAAAGTATATTTTAATTATTATGGTTTAATTAAAACGTTTTTCTGTGATCGCACGGAAAAAGTCACTTCATATCGTTTAGCAAATAATTATGAAGCAAGTTATCGAAGTTTCAAAAAAGTTCAGTCATTGATTTTAAATTCTGTTCAATCAGTATATGAATCACAAGGTGTAGGAATTGCTGATAAACATCTGGAAGTTATTATAAAACAAATGACTACAAAAGTGTTAATTACACATGAAGGTGATACTCCGTTATTACCACGTGAAGTTATTGATTTATATCATATTCAATATATTAATGATATTGTTTCGCGTAATAATAAACAAACTGCATTTTATGTACCGTTATTATTAGGTATTACTAAAGCTGCTTTAAATAATCCAAGTTTTATTTCTGCAGCTAGTTTCCAAGAAACAACGCGGGTATTAACAAAAGCTGCAATTGAAGGTCGGGTTGATTGGTTACGAGGTTTAAAAGAAAATATTATTATTGGTCATTTAATTCCAGCTGGAACAGGTTCGCAGAATTATCAAGATTGTTTTGTAAAAGAATCTGAAGAAAGAACAAAATATATTAAACAAGTTTCAGCATTTGAAAAAGTTTAAAAATAAAACTGGACGCTTTTATTTCTTTTTTGGTACTGTTATAAACAAATATTTACCTATTCTATTTTTTAAGGAGTTAAAAAATTTATGGCTGATTTAACTTTAGCCCAATTATTAGATGCAGGTGTTCATTTTGGTCACAAAGCTTATCGCTGGAATCCAAAAATGTTCCCATATATTTATACTGAACGAAATAATATTCATATTTTAGATTTAGTACAATCGGCACAATTATTAAAAGAAGCAAACGCATACGTAAAATCAGAAGCGAGTAAAGATAAAGTCTTCTTATTCATTGGAACAAAACGTCAAGCAAGTAGCTTAATTGCTCAGGAAGCAAAACGTTGTGACTCATATTATGTAAATCACCGTTGGTTAGGTGGTATGTTAACAAACTGGGTAACTTTAAAAAGTCGAATTGAGCGTTTAAAAACATTAGAAAAAGAAGAAGCAGATCAAGTATTTAACTTATTACCAAAAAAAGAAGCTTCTTTACGTTGTAAAGAATTAGAAAAATTACGTAAGCATTTAAACGGTATTAAAGATATGCCACGTGTTCCAGATGTTGCCATTATCGTTGATCAAAAACGTGAAATGACAGCTGTGCGTGAATGTCGTAAATTAGGAATTCCAATTATTTCAATTTTAGATACTAATTGTGATCCTGATTTAGTAGATATTCCAATTCCAGGAAATGATGATGCTGTACGTTCTATTAAATTAATTTTACAGTCTTTAACAGATAGTATTAATTCAGGTAGATCTAATTAAATATTATTATTTTAACTTTATTATTTTTAATAAAGTTAAAATAATAAACGATTTTTTAACATGTACTAGTTTTTTTTCATAAAGTCATGTATAATAATATTACGATCGTAAGTTAGAAACTCGCGGAGTAGAGCAGTCTGGTAGCTCGTTGGGCTCATAACCCGAAGGTCAATGGTTCAAATCCATTCTCCGCTAGAAAATTTCGAATTTAGCGTACAAAAAAAAGTTTTTTGATTAAAATATTATATTGAACGTTAAATATTAATAAGGTTTTACTTATGACATTAAATTTACAAACACCATTTCCAACTTTCGGTGGAAGTACTGGTGGTTGGTTACGATCAGCTGAGGTTGAAGAAAAGTACGCTATCACATGGACAAGTAAAAAAGAACAAATTTTTGAAATGCCAACAGGTGGTGCAGCCATTATGCGTAATGGTGAGAACTTACTTTACTTAGCTCGAAAAGAACAATGTTTAGCTTTAGGGACACAATTACGAACTTTTAAAATCAATGATTATAAAATTTATCGAATTTTCCCAAGTGGTGAAGTACAGTATTTACATCCAAAAGATGGTGTTTTCCCTGAAAAGGTAAACCCAGGTCGTACATCTGTTAACAGTCGTGATTTTTCAATTGGTAAAAATCCAAATCCAGCTTCAATCAAATTTAGTGGAACAACGACTTACGAAAGTTAATTATTTAAGATTAGTGTTAAAACTAATCTTTTGGCGAGATGGCAGAGTTGGTCGATTGCGTCTGATTTGAAATCAGATGAATCTTTGCGGATTCCGTGGGTTCGAATCCCACTCTCGCCTTTAATAACAAATGTTTAATTGTGCTTAACTGTGTTTTATTCTTTATAATAATTTCTCATGGGTAAAGTTTACGATTGGTTTGAAGAACGTTTAGAAGTGCAAGCGATTGCAGATGATATTTCAAGTAAATATGTACCGCCACATGTTAACATTTTCTACTGTTTTGGTGGTATTGTTTTCACATGTTTCTTAGTTCAAGTAGCAACTGGTTTTGCTATGACGTTCTATTACCGTCCAAGTGTAGTTGATGCTTTTGCATCAGTAGAATACATTATGACAAGTGTTAATTTTGGTTGGTTAATCCGTTCTGTTCACCGTTGGTCAGCAAGTATGATGGTAATGATGATGGTTTTACACGTTTTCCGTGTATATTTAACTGGTGGTTTCAAAAAACCACGTGAGTTAACATGGGTTACTGGTGTAATTTTAGCAGTTGTTACTGTATCTTTTGGTGTTACAGGTTATTCATTACCTTGGGATCAAGTTGGTTTCTGGGCTTGTAAAATTGTAACGGGTGTTCCTGCAGCAGTACCAGTTGTTGGTGAGCCTTTAGTATTAGTATTACGTGGTGGTGAAAGTGTAGGTCAAAGTACTTTAACACGTTTCTATAGTGCACATACTTTTGTTTTACCATTGGCTGCAGCTGTGTTAATGTTAACGCACTTCTTAATGATTCGTAAACAAGGTATTTCAGGACCACTTTAATTTCGATTTAACGAAATTAGCTACAATATTAATATTTTAATAAGGAATAATTATGTCAGTAATTAAAAAACCAGATTTATCAGATCCGAAGTTACGTGCTAAATTAGCTAAAGGTATGGGCCATAACTATTATGGTGAACCAGCATGGCCAAATGATTTATTATATGTATTCCCAATTTGTATTTTAGGTACATTTGCATGTTGTATTGGTTTAGGTGTAATGGCACCAACACAAATGGGTGAACCAGCTGATCCATTTAACACACCATTAGAAATTTTACCAGAATGGTACTTCTTCCCAACATTCAATTTATTACGTGTTTTACCAAATAAATTATTAGGTGTATTAGCTATGGCTGCAGTACCTGCAGGTTTAATCACCGTACCATTTATTGAAAATGTAAATAAATTCCAAAATCCATTCCGTCGTCCAATTGCAAGTTTAGTATTCATTCTTGGATTCTTCTTTGCAGTTTGGTTTGGTATCGGTGCATGTTTACCAATTGATAAAGCTGTTTCATTAGGCTTCTGGTAAATTTTTATCACCTTTTTCTTAAAAAAATTCATCATTATTTTTATTAATGATGAATTTTTATTAAACTTTTTAATTTTTAATTTTTTGATAATAACCAGATACTCTTAATTTAATGAAGCTCAAGTATAATAATAATTAAAAATAATTTTAGGTTTCACTATATGAGTGTAGATGAAGATTTAGATAAATTAATAGAAACTCTCCCATCATTTTTTAATAGTCATATTGAAAAACATACTTTAAAAGATAAGATTATTGAAATTGTTATGGATTTAGGTCGACGTCCTGAAGTTAGATTTTCACATGGTCCCGAATATTTGTCACAAAAATTTATTTCATGGCAGGATTTAGATTATACAACAAAAAGAATTGGAAAATTTAGTACAGAAAATCGAGCTGGGATTGAACGAACCTTACATCGAATCAGTTGTATTCGAAATCGTCAATTTTTAATTACAGGCTTAACTTGTCGTGTCGGTCGCGCAATTTTTGGTACAATTTCAGTAATTCGGGATTTATTAGAATCTGGACAATCTATTTTAATTTTGGGTAAACCGGGTGTAGGTAAAACAACAATTATTCGAGAAATCGCACGTGTCTTATCTGATGAAATGGGCAAACGTGTAATTATTGTTGATACTTCCAATGAAATTGCGGGTGATAGTGATATTCCTCATCCTGGCATTGGACGAGCGCGTCGAATGCAAGTTGCACAAACAAATTGTCAACATCAGGTAATGATTGAAGCTGTCGAAAATCATATGCCTCAAGTTATCATTATCGATGAAATTGCAACTGAATTAGAAGCACTTGCTGCCAGAACAATTGCAGAGAAAGGTGTTCAACTAGTTGGAACTACACATGGTAATTGTCTAGAAAATGTTATTAAAAATCCCCCTTTAACAGATTTAATTGGTGGTATTCAATATGTAACTTTAAGTGATGAAGAAGCAAAACGGCGTAAAACTCAAAAAAGTATTTTAGAACGAAAAGCTTATCCTGCGTTTCAAATTGTTATTGAAATTAACGAACAAAACTCTTGGACTATTCATGAAAATGTTCAAGAATCTGTTGATTTGTTATTACGTGGGACTGTTTCGTATAATCAACTTCGAACTTTTATTCAAAATGAAAAAACATACATTCATTATAAATCGTTGGGAGTGAATAGCTTGTTTAATAATTCTAATTTAGTTAATACTCAAAATTTAAATTCTCAGTTAAGCTGGTCTCAAATTAATAATTCTTTAAATTTTTCAAAAGCTTCAGTTTCACACAAAAAAATAGTAATTTATTCATATTCATTATCATATAATTTACTTCGTGAAA